ATGGATAAGCTTACACCAACCCGTCAATTGTCGGAGGATTCAATCTTCCAGCGGAATAGTGAGTAATTATTGGTGGAGGCAATGTTACAACTACCTCGAACAGATCCCTCTCCCTTCTCTTCCTTACCAGCGAGGGAGGGAGGGAATAATAATTAAAATCCGTTCAGGATCGAATAGATCCAATTCTTAGACGCAGAAGGGAGAGTTGTTCGAACTGCTCAAGCATTCGTTTGGTACCCGTTCGTTTCCTTACTATTGGATCGAAGTATCCGAATAAGTTACTAATCGTCATTTGTATTATCAATGAGAGGAAACGGACGAGATAGTATTTATCCTCCGTTCCAATCGAACGAGGAGCCGTATGGGGTGAAAGTACCATGTACGGTTCTGTAGAGCGGCGATAGGGGCGACTCGTTCGTCGACTTTGCCACCACGACACCCAAAAAACCCAACTCCGCCTTACGTAAAGTCGCCAGGGTTCGATTAACCTCTGGATTCGAAATCACAGCTTACATACCAGGTATTGGCCACAATTCACAGGAACATTCAGTAGTTTTAGTAAGGGGTGGAAGGGTCAAAGACTTACCCGGTGTTAGATACCATATTGTTCGGGGAACTCCAGATGCTGTAGGGGTGAGGGATCGCAAGCAAGGTCGTTCCAGATACGGTGCGAAAAGGCCAAAATGAATTGTTCCTACTGAATCCTGGGGAAGGGGGGAGGGGGAGGGGGAAGGTAATAGGAGGAAAAGGAAGGGAGAGGGGAATATCGATAATCAGTGAGGGTGAAAAGGGAGGAATCCTTCCGAATCAATGTCACGTCGAAGCAATGCAGGGGGAAGAACTGCAAAATCGGATCCAATTTATCGTAATCGTTCGGTTAATATGTTGGTCAACCGTATCCTAAGGGACGGCAAGAAATCATTAGCTTATGGGATTCTTTATCGAGCCATGGAACAAATCAAGCGAACAACGGGGAAGAATCCATTGTCCGTTCTACGACAAGCAATACGCGGAGTAACCCCCAATGTAACGGTGAGGGCGAGACGTATCGGTGGATCAACCTACCAAGCCCCTGCGGAAATAATGCCTGCGCAAGGAAAAGCACTTGCTGTTCGATGGATATTGGGAGCATCGCGGAAACGTTCCGGACGAGATATGGCTTCGAAATCAGGCTATGAATTAATGGATGCTGCCAGAAATAGTGGCAGTGCCATACGCAGAAGAGAAGAAACTCACAAAGTAGCAGAAGCTAATAGAGCTTTTGCACATTTCCGTTAATTACCAGATTCGACCAGGTAATGTCTTGCAAGATTTACCCGGTCGAATCAATGGTATATATACATACACAGGGGGAAGGGGGTGGGGACGTAGGAAAGGGAAGGGGAGGGGGGGGGAGGGGGTATAATTTGCAGTAACCTCCAAAACCACTCTGTGGGGTAGGGTATGGAGATCTAACGGACTCTCACTCCATGCTGCGATCTAACCCCCCCCATGGTATAGGTGGATGAATTCGAGGTACCGGTAATCCAATGGGAGCGATTGGTAATTCTAAGTAACTATTTACCCCTTATACGAATATAAATGTGCAGAAATTATACCCTCTCCAAATACATATAGAATTCTTTTATGGAAGATTCTAATTCATTCTCTGCTTATAATAGTCCTATCCTACCGGAATTAATCCTGATTCTCGGTCTAATAGTTATTCTTATTACAGATTCACTTTTCGATGGAGGGGATAAATATTGGTCCTATTCGGTCTCGTTAGTAACCCTGACAGTGAGCATGGTAGTACTACTACTCCAATGGGGTGAGGAACCGGTATCGACTTTACTCGGAACCTTACGGATAAACAATTCCAGCAATATATTCAGATTATTGATCTTGATATGTACATCGCTTCGCATTCCATTATCCGTAGACTACATACGATGTGCGAAAATGGCTACGACGGAATTCTTGTTATTCGTACTAGCAGCCACTCTGGGAGGAATGTTCTTATGCAGTGTCAATGATCTGGTAAGTATTTTCGCAGCTTCGGAATGTTTAGCCCTACCCTCCTACTCGTTATCCGGATGCATGAAGAAGGATGTACGGTCCAATGAAGCTGCGATGAAGTATTTACTCATGGGTGGAGCAAGTTCTTCTATCTTGATCTACGGCTTCTCCCTACTATATGGCCTTTCCGGGGGGGAGATCCAACTCCAAGAGATAGCAAATGGACTTATAAGCATGCGAATGTATAATTCTGTAGGAATGGCTGTTTCAACGATATTCACCATTGCAGGAATCGGATTCAAACTTTCTTTGGTTCCTTTCCATCAATGGACGCCTGATGTCTATGAAGGAGTGTGATTCGTTCGATAAATCTTGCGACAGATACTCGGTCCATCTTTCCGAAATGCTTCATAGATGCGTGGGATGGAAAGAGATGCTCTTACACCCACTCGGAACAGTAGAAAACTCCTACCAGAATTACGAAATACTTACTGAATCGATAATCGGGGTAGAGCGGAGTGAGGGGAGGAGTAGGAATCGGTTGCAATTAAGCACGAATCTCTCTAAAGGTTGGTTATTAGGGGTAGTTGTTGCAAAGATCGTATCAGTGACGTGCAAAGCAAAGTATAGTGAGATGCTGTACAGTTAATCCCAATCCTTCGAGGGTTACGAATAGGTAGAGAAGCATCCGTCCACGAGAGGATCACCCTGAAATAATAGTAGTGATAATGATAGTAACAATACCATGCTTATCAGGAACGAATAAATCCAGATGGTTCCCTATTTGATCCACTCACTATTACCCCTCCTCATCGTTGCGACAGAGCATCGAATAATAATGGGTAGTGAGTATCTGGATGAAGAACCACTGACAAGGGATTCCTCGAAAAGCTGAGAGGTAATGATCCTTTCGAGAATTCAAACAGATTCTCCTTCATGCACACGCGAGGAAGGTTATAGAAGGAGTGAATAGGATAATTTGTAATAACTCCTTCACCCAGGAGCCGTGCGAAATGAAAGTTTCACGTACGGTTTTGGAGGAGAGGGGGCGAGTAATCCTCCCTCCGACTCTGACTCTCCCGCTCCAGTTGTTGCTTTTTTATCCGTCGCTTCAAAAATAGCCGCTTTAGCTCTAGCTACTCGACTTTTCCATATTATTATCTCTCCCCTACCGAGCGAATGGCATCTACCTCTCGAAATATTGGCTATTCTTAGCACGATACTGGGAAATTTAATCGCTGTTACCCAGACGAGTATGAAACGTATGCTTGCATATTCCTCAATAAGTCAAATTGGATATACTCTCATTGGGGTAATTGCTGGAGATTCAAACAATGGGTATGCGAGCGTAATAACATACATGCTAATTTACACCCTTATGAATTTAGGGACTTTTGCTCGTATCATACTATTCGGATCACGTACGGGGACTGATAACATCCGAGATTACGCGGGATTGTACGGAAGAGATCCCCTCTTAGCCCTTTCTTTGGTTCTATGTTTACTATCCCTAGGTGGTATTCCCCCACTAGCAGGGTTTTTCGGTAAACTCTATCTATTCTGGTGCGGATGGAAGGCGGGTTTATACCTATTGGTTTCAATAGCACTTATTACCAGTGTTATTTCCATATATTACTACTCGGGGATAATTCAGTTACTATTCACTGGGCGGGATGAACGAATAACCATTCATGTGCAGGAGTATGAGGTTTCTCCACACCCTTCGGTACCAAAGAATTCGATCGAAATTACAATGATTTTATGCGCAGTAGCATCTACCATATCGGGAACATTGATGAATCCCATTATTTCAATCGCACAGGGTACCATTCTTTGAATTGATCCCTCCAACCATTACTCCCTAATCATTCCCTCGTATAAAGTTTACGCGGGGATGAATCATGATATAATTGGTAAATTTTCACACCCCGCAACGAAAACTCATACCTTCTCCCACACGGGGGGAGGTATGAGTCTTTGTTACAGTTGCAATAACAGCTCAATCTGAATCTTTCACATTTATACCACTCGTCTCATTACCCATCGAGAGATGAATGAATATATCCCATACTTTACCGTTATCACGAATATGTTAATGAATCTGATACTTAGGATGATGGGCACTTCAATGATATATTTGTAAAAGTCAGTGGGACGAGCGACTGTATAAAATACCGATACTGCCGCGAAAGCTCGGGCAAGTACCGGTTTGAATTGCAACTAAATAGATCTATAGGTTACACTATATGCGGTGAAATGATTTTACAATAACGACTCGATCATGGTACGAATAATCGCAACAAAAACGATTGGGGAGGAATTGTAATTGAATTTCAGATTGTATCAGCTGCGGTTGGTGCAGCTGGTGATGCATCGGTTGCACCCTGATACTACACCGCGTTAATTAGTATGACCAACAAGTATTGGTTGCACTTCACCACCCCATGAATCAGATTCTATAGATTGAGTAAGTACTAGTTGCATTTCATTATCCGATGCGTTGCACTGTATATGGAGTAAATACTAGTTGCATGTCATTGCCCGATGCGTTGTACTGTGCATGGAGTAAATACTAGTTGCATCTCATTGCCCAGTTTGTTATACCACACGTGTAGTAAATACTAGTTGCATCTCATTGCCCGATGTGTTATACTTACATGTGTAGTGAGTAAATACTAGTTGCATCTCATTGCCCGATGTGTTATACTTACATGTGTAGTAAGTAAATACTAGTTGCATCTCATTGCCCGATGTGTTATGCTGCATGTGTAGTAAATACTAGTTGCATCTCATTGCCCGGTGTGTTATACTGCATGTGTAGTAAATACTAGTTGCATCTCATTGCCCGATGTGTTATACTATACATGGAGGGAGTACCGGTTTGGTTTCGTTATTGGTTACGTTCGGTATGTATAAGAATAAGGCACTGGTTACACTTTAACAATCCATGGGTTGCGTCGAATGTGAGTATGGAATAGTAGCTACATCCCGTTCCTTCATAGTATAGTATGGTGCACCCGGTTACTAGCCGCAGTCCAATACTGATTGAGCTCGCAATGGATACAGAATAAGAACCTAATGCCTTGGTGGTGAAACGGTAAACACGCGAGATTCAAAATCTTGTGCTACACAGCTTGGAGGTTCGAATCCTCTTCGGGGCAGGAGGTATCTCTCCCTCCCCCTCCGATTCGAAAGACGCCAATCTTTTACTGCATAATCGAGGTTAAAAATCTCGCTCTGCGCGGTCGAGGTACCAAATCTTCGAATAGCCGAAACCTCAAATCCCGATTCGACAGGGATTGCTCTCTCCAATCGAAACTCAAAATCTCAATTCGTGGAGAGATTGTTTCCTACGATCGAGACTCAAAATCTCAATCTGTATGAAGGATTGCTCCCTACAATCAAGACTTGAAATCTCGATTTGTGACAAGAGATTACTCCTGCATAACCGAGACTTTAAATCTCGATTCGTGCAAGAGATTGCATAACTGAGACTTTAAATCTCAGTTTATGCAAGGGATTGCATAATCGAGACTTTAAATCTCGGTTTATGCAAGAGATTGCATAACTGAGACTTTAAATCTCAGTTTATGCAAGAGATTGCATAATCGAGACTTTAAATCTCGGTTTATGCAAGGGATTGCATAACTGAGACTTTAAATCTCAGTTTATGCAAGGGATTGCATAACTGAGACTTTAAATCTCAGTTTATGCAAGAGATTGCATAATCGAGACTTTAAATCTCGGTTTATGCAAGAGATTGCATAACTGAGACTTTAAATCTCAGTTTATGCAAGAGATTGCATAATCGAGACTTTAAATCTCGGTTTATGCAAGAGATTGCATGACTGAGACTTTAAATCTCGGTTTGTGCAAAAGATTGCATGACTAAGATTTTAAATCTCAGTTTGCAACACGCTCGAGAAGTTCGATCATTTTGCTACTCGCGCGGAGAAGTATTAGGATGATTCAGCATTCGATCGTCACTTTTCATACGCATGCACATGTGTGAGATTCAGCAGATCTGAATGGAGAATTTATCCGTCCCCTATTTACTATAACGGGGAGTATATATATATATATATGAAAGAGTGGAGCTTGGTATAGTGAAGGATATTACTCACCCAGATTTCCCAATTTGGTATTCATAGAGATTGGGGGATTAACAACCCATTCGATTTAACCATACCACTCGGTATAGTGAGTCTTAGCTTCACTAATATTTCGTATACGAATTTTAATTCAAATCTGAATAAAAATTAGTATCAGTGCTAGCGGGGGAGAGTTTATTCACATCCAACACTTCATGGATAACACAGAGAATACATTGCTGCTCTGAGATTCTCGGATCTATTCCGAATCGGAAAGAATTTCCTCAATCTCACTCGGTATAATCAATTTATTCTTTGATAACATATTCATCATTCTACTCAGTACTATTTCGTTGGATAAGGATAGGTTTAATAAATATTGATAACTCTCGGAGGGCATGGTGTAAATAATAGAATCTCTGGATGAGGACCGATTCGCTTCGATCCATCCGTGGCGGTGGTTGGAGAAATTGGAATGATCATATGCATTCTGTGCATCCTCGAGAAATAAGTTCTGGTATGGATAAACAGCAGGGAATAACTGCGGAGTCAGCAGATGAGACTTCATCATCTGATTGACCTTCACATATTCGAAGTGTCGTTTTTCCGCGAGGGGTAATTCATCCCACAGATCAGCAAACGATTCAGTTACCGAATTGCGATTATAACCACGACGTAAAAGGTGCTTTTTGTATTTATTGCTCGGGTAATGTTTCTCCCTTCCCCTCCTTATCCCGTAAGTAATATAAAGTCTTCTCACTGTTTCTTCCCCTGAAAATAGCCCGTCACACGAAGAAGTGGAATTACTTTCAGGGAGAGATGAAACTGTAGGGTCCCAAACAAAACGTCCTCCCCGAGATATGATTGGTTGATTGGATGAATCATACCGCATCTCATACTGTATGGACGATTTATCAATCCCTAATCTGACGAATCGCTCCCGGAACGAGGCATTCTCCAACCGAACCTTCGGGGTGTTTATATACTTTTCCCTTGTATCCTTCAAGATCCTTCTGTAACCAACGAATCTTTCTCTTCCTTTGGATATTACATTACGATCGCGCTTGGTTCTGGTAAAGTAGAAATTGCCCCGGGTAGGATGGTCTTGGTTTTGGTAGAGAATCCTGGAATTATACAAAGGATCGGGTTCGGATGGTACTCTCACGAATCCGTAGGTACTGCCGCGGAGGAAACTGATACGCCAAACCCTAGGAGCCCGGGCTGAATTGCGCGGTATCTCCTCAAAGGGTCCATTCGCATCGGATGGTAATGTATTTTTGTCCCTGGGCTTTTCGTCCAAGACCCTACCATTGCTACTGGATCTGGAAGAAACATATCCTCGTACCGTGCTTGAGCAACCCCTCGCACTGGATCGAATAGCCCCTTTATTGAGTTCACCCCCGCGTACTCCCGACCGTGGAAATTCCACTAGCATACTTTCCGAAATACCACGGGCTAATTGAAGGTCATTCTCCACAATCCTATCGATAGAAACATAATTTTCTTGTTCGTTTCCTAATACAAACCAAGAATCTCGAGCTGCTGCTCCAGCCAAACATCCCATAATATGCGGAAGCATAGTAAATTCTTTCATGGTCGATTTGGCAATGGGTGGTTCTAGATACCAATTGGACAGGAAATAAAACCTCTTCTTTAACAAATTATTATTAATGAATAAAAAATCCATGTAAGAAGTATTTATCAAGCTATTTCGTATAATAGCCTTTCCTATCCTATAAACGAGCATCTCGTACCCCGGCATGGCTGGGGACTTATTATCCAGAGCCCAACCCTGTCTGTATAAAGCCAATCTGATTATCTCAGTACGTACGAGTGGCGTTTTTTGGGTAATACCAATCGATAAAGTCTCATTAGCAAGTACTGCTAGGTCTCGCTTACCGTAACCCATAGTTCTGGATCTAAACTCTTCGGAATGGGATGAATCAACCTCCAAGTGAAAACCCTTAGCACGCGAAAGGGCAGGAAATTCTTTTACACGCTGATGAGTATTAAGCATTCGAACATTTATTAGTTGATCCAATCGATCCGGGGCTATAATAGCTGGATCTACTCGTGCGGGTGCGTGGGTTGAAGCGATAACGATATTGTCTACGAGATAGTAATTCGGACTCCTATTACTGATGTGTTTCAGGAGCGAGTGAAGCAAGAATTTAGGATCAACTTCTGATTTATTAATCGTAGGGTTGAAATTTAATTCATGAATATCCCGGATCCATATTGTGCAAGGAGACATTCCCCTTGCTAATTCAAAGGTAAGATCTAATCGACGCAAACATTTCTTCGGAAGAAGAGCCACGGGTGTATTCCTAAAATCGGATCTGTTATATAAAAATCTGTTTATAGGTACTTGTATTGAGGGGAAACGGTAATTTGCTGCTAGATTCTTGATTAAATAGGATCGTCCCGTTCCTGTGGGACCTATCAATGAAATACCTCTACCGGGAAATGATCCTAATTGGAGTGGGATTGGTGTATTTACCGAAAAGATGAATCGTCCAAAAATTTCTGGAGAATTTATGTTCTGTCGGAGAGCGAATAGTATCAATTTCTCCACGGAATCGAACCCACAAATCTGGTAATTCGAGAGATTATTCTGACAGATATTGGTCAAGTATCGCAAATAATTGAATCCCTGTTTCCTAATGGATCTGTTAAGACTGTCGCTTGACGAATCAAAACCGTGATTCGAGTGGGATACGTATCGGGAAAGTGTCTTATCCGTTATCAAATACTGAACCACTAAATTTTTAACTTTCCGGGGGATATCTAAGTTTTTCCCCCGAGATAGCCATAAATTGATCTCTCTCCTTGGGAGATAATAAAAACTTACGCGGGTGAGGTAATTGAGAAACTTTCTCGAATAATTAATCAATGAATTCCTCACCAGATTTTGTCCCGGCGAAAGGGTAGAATCCATCGACCCCCCCGTGGCAATTATCTGCGGGAAATTTATCAGATACTTGATAATCTCAAAGTGTTTCCATAGAAAAATAGAATTGAGACCTACCAAGGTTGCTAGGTATTGCCGGGAAACGCTATGCACGAGAGTGAATAATATTGCGAACACTAAATAGGTAATACTGTGATCATTTGTGAACCCCAGTAGTGACCACCTCGATAGTGAATACCTTTCTTGACCAGTAATCTCTACCCAGGGGTAAAAATTAAAATTGGGTATTCTATTATTGGAAGAATAAGCTTTCAATTCATCCCTAAAATTCGACCATGAATTGGTTAATGAATTATCCATACCCCCAACAGTATAGGAGGCATTAGACCTCGATCGATCATTTATATTCAGTAGTGCTTCCGGGAATGTTTCCGAGAGTGAGTTGTTAACATATTCCCACCACTCGGGAGTGAAAAACCATAAGGTATATTTTTTGAATAGGATCCATTTGGTAAGAAAAATATTCTCTGTGATTATTCTATAAAGATTAATCTTCCCCCATAGCTCATTGGGATTGATCGGAGGAGATGGACGAGCAACCCCCCCACCAATGATAAAATTGAGCAACTTATTATTAGGGTTCTTATGCCTCCCCGATATTACCATTCGCGAATGATCCGAACCATTCTGATCACGCTGGGTACTGATGGGACCATTTCCCAAAGTCGAAGATTCTTCGTGATTCAATTCCGGGAAGGGTCGCCAATAATCAGATATTCCAATATTGACTAGTCGTTTCATTATCGGGGAACGATTCATAAAGATGCCCCGAGGGAGAGGCATACTCGGTTCTTCAGGGTGATGGAGTTCCAACCGAGTCAGTGACATAAATTCCTTCACTAGATGGAGCCTGTATAAAAAATTACCCGTTTCGTGAGGAATGGGATCTAGATATCCGGGTAGTATTCCGTTAGACAATTGCGATTCAATATTCGAAGCATTAGATTCTTTCGAGGAAGGAGTTTCCGTTCGGGTAAACGTAAATAATTTACTCCTACCCTTGGATGCACCGTTCGTAACAATATCCATGTATATCCGGTTATAGCCTTTAGTAAGAATCCTTCTTCTAGAAAGGTATAATCTTTCACCATAGTCGAATCGGAGATTATAGAAAGAGTCTAGAAATGATAATGTATTCACCCCATCGAAAGAATGTTTCAATTTAATATTATTCCGTACATTGAAGCGATTAAACCGATTATTCCGATTGTCCATCCCCGTGATGATTGGATTATAGGAAGATTCCGTAATAATATTCTCACTATAGAGGAAATTGAAGATAAGGTTATTGGCTGGTATTGCATAATGAGCGAATGGCGCTATCGATCCCTCATTTGGCCGAGATTGAGGATCCTTCAATAGATTCTCCTTACAATAGAAGAATCCCTTTAGGGGGGTACCGATCAGACTCGTGAAACGATTCACCATACCTTCCGAATCGTAAATGAAGGACTCGAACGTTTCCACGATCTTTTTGAATGCTTCGCTAGTAACTGAGAATTTGGAAAAGTAATATTCCCCCAATAACCTATCACTCAGTAGTATATTATTGATTAGTTTGTCAGAGTCAGATACTACTCTCTCACACTCTCCCCGGTAGAAAGCATATTTTGGAAAGGGTTCCGAATATTGAATCCGATTAAGAATTCCGCGTACGTTCGAGTATAATCGATCGGTTTGAACAATGAACTCACCGAACCGATTATCCAAATTATTCCTCCAAATCGAAAAATCTTGATGAATTGCATACTCCGCGGAATAATTGTAATTTACGTTACCGACCCAAGCATCAATCCGATATTTCAATTTTGAGAGATACTCGGCAGGTATTAAGTGGAGATACTTGAGTACGTGCATCGTGTACATCGAATGCAAATGGACCAATCCATCGTGTTTGCAAACCTTGACCAATAAGGATGTCGAGGAGATATTAGTCCTGCCCCTCAAACCATTCCATAAAGAGGATGTATCGTCTCGGACGGTGTTCCACAGGGAGAATATTCTGTTCCTACTACCCCGACTCGTTGCTGCATCGACTCTCGAAGAATCTTTCGCAGGATTCATCAAGATTTCTTTCTCGGAATATTCAATACCACCGATTTCCGAATCGTTGGATATTACCCTACCACATTCCGATGCAATGACTTGATTACTCCCACGAATAGAACGAAGGAGTATTCCATTAGAGGCAGGATCAGACACAGTAATGAATGAATCGATTCGATTCGTCCCCGTCGCTAATAGTACCCCGAGTTGGAGATGATTCTGGGGGGGGGATATTTTACCAGTTCCTCCAAGCACGGAATGGAATAGATAATAAATGTTCGGAGACAGGAGTAAAGGCTCATGCACGGATAAATACTTACTCTCCATCCCTTTCATTAATGTAAAACAATCTTCTATCAATTTGCAAGATTCTGGGGAGGGGTAGTAGGAATATCTCTTTATCCTGCATGGATCAACTATTCTATCAGTTTCTGATGATTCAGAATCTTTGGGAGAAACATATTGTTGCTTTCTCAACAATTGGCTCCTCGATTTACTAATGATAAACCGCTCATACATCGACGATGTATCCGAATGATTGTGCTTGAGTGGTTTAAAAGCATCGGAACCGAATAGTTCCGAACTATCACTCTCCGCTATTCCTCCACCTATTGGAAATAGAGTTTCCGCAAGAGATTTTGCAATCCCCCCCTTTCCTGTAGATTCTCCCCCATTCCCAACGGAAGGGTAGGTATGGGAAAGATAGAATCCCGGATTTAGATATTCAATACTGGTTGGTGACTTGATTGGAATTAGTAACTTTTTACAATCCCATTCCCTAGGGTAAAATTCTCCGTAATGGCTGTAATCCTGGGGGGAACCGTTGGTACTACTCGAAATGGAACCTTCCGAGGGATAAAACTTTTGATCTTCATCCTTCGGAACCGCTCCGGCACTATCCCCTCCATACACACTATCACTCGATATTTGGGGATCGATATCTCCCACTCCCCCGATGCAGGATTTTTTTAATAAGTTAGACGCCCCTACCCTCGAAAGAATATGGATTGAGAGATTGTACAAAATTTCTGAAAGAATACTCTGTACAATAACGAAGTGTTCGGAACTGCCGAATTCATCGAAGCGAATAAATCTTTGTCTCGCAATGTATCTTACAATATCGAATTCCTCTTTGTAGCTTTGCCAGATCCAGTAACTATTGGAGTAATACGCCCAACTATAGAATTCAACAAAGTCTTGGATCAAATTGTAGCATCTTTCTCGATATTTGTACCTCACCCAAGAATCCGTTATGTATCCCATGTAATGGATTATCGGTTGGTAGGACAAGTCCGTGTCACAGTATCGCCTGGGGTGGATCCAGAACCGGGAGGGATATTTTTTAGTAGAATCAAGATTCAATTCATATTCCTGTTTATTAAACGAATCCTCGACCTCAAACAATAACTTCTCGCAAAATGCAACCATTACGGACGTAAATAGATGATTACCTAAGATATTTTCCCGCCCCCTCGAACCCCAATGTATCCCTGGGTTTTTATCGGTCCGTACGAGGCAGAGATCAAAATCGTATCTCCAAGTAGCATATTCCCTATTCGATGTACCGTCTATATAGAATTCAAAAAAATTTTTCAGATTGTCCGTACTCTTGGTTCCCAATAAGACCGTAACTTTATCTATTAATCCTGGGGAAATTTTCCGACTGGGTAATATATCCCTCACGATCCAATCTTTCCACCACTCCGGAACCGAAGAATTGACTGTACTATGTGCGGGTAGTATTCTTTTCGGTGAATATGATAGATTAGTATCGAATTCTCCCACTACTTTGCGTCCTATAACGCCCCTTCTTGCAGAATCATTCACTAATACTGCTGGGTCCGGATTCACCATTCCAACCAAAGCTCTAGCGTTTAGACGATATAAAATGATAGGGATTGTGACAAGGAGTGAATATTTAAATAGAAGAGTATTATTCTGGCTCTTTGAACTACGCAGATCGCATAGAATGAGTGAACTCAAAAATTTAAAATCGAATAATTTGAGAATATTACCGAAATTTGGGAATATTCCAATTGAAAATCCTGCTACATCAAAGTCTGTCCAGAATCTGAAGGGGGGTTGTATATTACGGATCCCCCTCCAATTTGGGGTCTTAGGAGGCACGGAAGATGTTGTTTGTATTGGTTTTCCCTTCATCCCTTTATCCCCCCAGTCCATTCTAATTTATCTTACTGTACCACTAGCATAGGATTATTCAATACATATTGCTATGGTATCATGGAAACTTTCCACGGACAACTATGAGGTACTGGAGGTGATGGACGATACATAACTTTTACGGAGACTCGGGATTTTCGCATCCGAAACAAATGCATATCATGGGCGAACGACGGGGATTGAACCCGCGCGTGATGGATCCACAATCCATTGCCTTGATCCACTTGGCTACGTCCGCCCCAAGAATCGGATTGACAATTGAGGCAATATTTACGGTATTTGATCTCCCTCGCATCCGGGAAATATTTAACATACCTCCCCCGTCATTTCAATGCATAATTCAATATATTACAATTACATCGAAAGCATGGGGATATGTTAACCGTACATTTCTCTCGCACCGGAAATTGAAGGTATCATCTCTCAACTTTCAAACTGAATGGATCGCTTTGTATGAGGGGGACGAATCAGAAAGTACGGAAACTGTACGAGGCGTAGAGAGGGAGTAATGGATTCTTGAGTGGAGGAATAATAACTATTCATACGTAGTATCATATCCTCCCTGCATATGGACGGAGGCCATGATTTATTACCGATCGGAATATCTCAATCTTCATCCCCCGCAGATACTCGTAAGGAATGGTTAATCAAGGATTGGGAGGTATTTGCGTTATCAAATACCAAACCCTGGTAAAGGTTTGGCATTTGATAAATACTACTATGAGTCTATAGTTTTATTACCCGTTCGCAGAAGGAGCTTCAACGGAAGCTAAGTCTAAGGGAGAGTTGTGAGCGTTACGTTCATGCATAACTTCCATACCCAGGTTAGCGCGGTTGATAATGTCAGCCCAAGTATTGATCACACGACCTTGGCTGTCAACTACGGATTGGTTGAAGTTGAAACCGTTTAGGTTGAATGCCATGGTGCTAATACCTAAAGCAGTGAACCAGATACCCACTACAGGCCAAGCAGCTAAGAAGAAGTGTAGAGAGCGAGAGTTGTTAAAGCTAGCGTATTGGAAGATTAATCGACCAAAGTAACCGTGGGCAGCTACGATGTTGTAGGTCTCCTCTTCCTGACCAAACTTGTAACCTGCATTGGCAGACTCATTCTCGGTAGTTTCACGAATCAGACTGGAAGTAACCAGGGAACCATGCATAGCACTGAATAGAGAGCCGCCGAATACGCCAGCTACACCTAACATGTGGAAGGGATGCATAAGGATGTTGTGCTCGGCCTGGAAGACGATCATGAAATTGAAAGTACCAGAGATTCCTAATGGCATACCGTCAGAGAAGCTTCCTTGACCGATGGGATAGATCAAGAAAACAGCAGTAGCAGCTGCAACGGGAGCCGAATATGCAACAGCAATCCAAGGACGCATACCCAGACGGAAGCTAAGTTCCCACTCACGGCCCATGTAGCAAGCTACACCAAGTAGGAAGTGAAGAACGATTAGTTCGTAAGGACCACCGTTATATAGCCATTCATCTACGGAAGCTGCTTCCCAGATAGGGTAGAAGTGCAAACCGATAGCTGCAGAGGTAGGGATGATAGCACCGGAGATGATGTTATTCCCGTAAATAAGGGAACCAGCAACAGGCTCACGAATACCATCAATGTCTACAGGAGGAGCTGCGATGAAAGCAATGATGAATACAGAGGTTGCGGTTAGTAGGGTAGGTATCATCAAAACTCCAAACCATCCAATGTAAAGACGGTTTTCGGTGCTGGTGATCCAGTCGCAGAAGCGACCCCATAAGCTTGCGCTTTCGCGTCTTTCTAAAACTGCGGTCATGATATCACTTGGTTTTCGTAATAATTATAAGTTCCCCAAGCTAATGAGCTTGTTACTTCGGAGTATAACACAAACCGTATGCACATGTCAACTCATTCTGACCGAACGTTCGTAATTCTAAACAGTTTCAATCTGACAAATACCCAGTCCCCTTCGTTCTCGATATTATCTCAATATTACCTTAGGGACAGTGTAAGATTATTCCGCAACATGATTCCCGATTGGAGAAGCTTTTTAGACCCTAACCCGGACGGGTATTGTATGATAAACCATACCCCAATATCCTTCAAGAAAACCGATTATTCTAGTGTTGAGGAAGACTCGGAGGATTCGGTGGAATTCATTTGGGTTGCCCGGGGCTCGAACCCGGAACTCGTCGGATGAAAGTGGATAATTCATTCCCCCAGTAGTAAGGGTAAAAATATCTCTTCCCAAACCGTGCTTGCTACTTTCACAGCACACGGCTTTCTCTGTGTATCTATCCCAGAATGAACCTTAGCCTTTTTATGAATCGATCATTCTATCAATTATTAATAAATGTCCCATCAGTAAATTCAGCCTAGAGATTACTCATGGCTCTCCCGTACCGAATCAATCAGTGGATTAGTTTGAATAGTATCTAAGCACCGAAATCTCTCCCTATGCAAATATTCCCCGGAACGAGTTGGATCAGGCTTTACCGAGAGAGATCTCGAGGTAAACCTTGAACCAAATCTATTCCAAACTGCACGTATTGTACTTTTGTGTTTGCAAGCTAAAGTCTTAGCGCATGAAAATCAAAGTATATATCTTATTCTGTACAAGCCATCCCTATCGAACGATCCACTGTAATAGAGGTATAAATTTCTCCATGCATGATCAAATCTATTTAGAGTATCATCATCTGTCGGAGTAGTCCAAGCTGATCGACTAATGGGACGTCCTGAACCATCGCAAAAACCTTCCCTTGCTAAGGATTGAATTAAAGAGAGGGTTGGAATTCTGGAACAAAATCCTACGAGAATGAGACGGGTAATCGGTAAATCATCTATCATTTCGACCCCAATCTCAAACGTTTTGGATCGGAAGCCCGAGATATAGCCTAGGAAGTAGAAGCAGTGTCTGGAGTATTTTCTGAGACATATTCTTCGGGGTTGAAACCAAGAATGGTAATTATACTGCCACAACTTCATAATATAATGTATCCATTTACTGGCAGAGGAATTAGTTCCTTCGTAAGCTACGACACAGTGATTTCCATATCTTGCATAATGAATACAGAGATTCTTAATCGGAGAAGTCCTTGGTGGTAATATCCGGGAGAATCTTACGCCACGTCCCGTTCCGTGGAGAAGGTGAATCCGATCAGCCAAAGATACGTGAGGAATCGATCGCAATTGGGAGAATCGTTTCCGTATAGGAACTAATTGGTCCTCAAACTCATAAAGATGATGATTCCGTAAAAGAATGAACAACCTATTACTTTCCCCGGAACGGGGAGACGGAGAGATATCTGGAACAATGCTATTCCGATAATTATGGAGAATTAATCTCGACAGGTGCGAGAAGGGAGCATCCCTGATCCATCGACGGGAAAGGCGAATAAGAATCTCTGGGTGAAGGGAATAAGGGATTCCCAAATCCAATACGTGATTAGAATATAGAAATTTGTTCTCCATAGAAAGAGGAATCGAATGAATAGATCGAATGCCGTTCCATCCACTCACACCTCTCGATAAAATTTGTGATTTGATTGGAAAAGTACTTTCTAATACCACTGCAAGACCTTCGGACAAGTACCGATCCGTGTTGAGAGAATCTGGATCATAATTTCAAAGGATTGGCCTTGTAATGGTTCGTCGACGTATCCTACCAATCAATCGTTTCACTGCCAATAGACTATACCTCTTGAATAGATTCGTATGGTCCATTGATTCCGGGCTCGATTCCTCGCAGGAACGATTACAAGCAATTGCATAAAGATCATCATGAAAAAGAAGGGGGTATGGGAAGCGTCGCTGCCATGAAATATTGCTTCTTCCTCTTCGTAACCTATCAATCTTGTCTAAGATTCTATTCATGGTTCTCGTAAGAGTAACTCCTTAAGTTTCGAGATATTACACAGTGCAATCTATTCTGAGACCGATCAGATGGATGATTATGCGTATGATACGGAAGATTCCCCCGGAGATTCCGTACTTCTCAATATCTATCGAATGCATAATTACATCAATATCTTCTAAGGATCGATTGCTCTCCCGACTCCTAAAAATAAGAATTCTACCGAGTCGGCACACTAGTAAATTTTACACATTCCTTTTCAAGTATTTAGGACTCGTTTTAGGTGACAGTGCCCCATACTCGAGTAGGAACAAACCTTCCCCGGATTGGCTACCAATTAGCTTCTAACTACTGATCAGCAAGAGAAGTTCGGAATAGCAAATCCATGAACAGAAGCTCGTTCTTCTGGTTCCACCTCCGATTCGAGCCATACAGCTCTATCCATTAACTCTTTCAACTTGGGATAGGAATCCTACGTATCGAATTAATCTATTCGATACCTACCTATCCCCAATCCATTACGTTCTCGTAATATATAAATTTCGTGATAAATCCACAAAATTCAATATTCTCACGATTACGGATGGGTAAGAGCGACATGCTGTGTTTTCCCCTCGCAAGGATTAGTCGCAGTTCAACAGACTTTGCCAATGGTATGGATGAATTTCTACCTCATCCGAATGCGTAAAATATCTTAGTCGCACTTAAAAGCCGAGTACTCTACCATTGAGTTAGCAACCCATACTAAGAAAGTAAGTATGGGAGTGGGGGAATGGGGGGATAGAATAAGATCCAGTATTGATGAGATTCCGACAATTTTTGTTCCTTCGAAAAGAGTGTAAACATAACGGGAGATCTTAGCGGTATATCAACCAGTGGATTGGAGGGTAATATATATTATCCCATTGTATCAGGATGGGATGGCGTTGTCAATCCCGAAACACCGACTATAAGGTGCTTTTTCAATAGGGGGAAGCTCCTCAACTGTCCTGGGAGCTTTATATATCTCTACCGCCGAGTATTCATGAATTGTATTAAGTCTATTCCCCTCCCTTATCATCCATTCTAACGAAGGATATAATATTCCTCCTCCCGAATAGGTGTAATAGGTGTGAGAAATACTTGTTCCCACCAAGAGAATTACTTAGGGGGAGGAGAACAACTATATGAATATAGAGTATAAGGAAAAATAGGGGATGGTAGATGAATAATTGCGAAAAACCATAAACTGAATTCATTGTATTATCCTAAAGATTACTTTCGATTTGTTCAAAACATTTATGTTCTATTCCCCCCGAGATATCCAATTGCTCATCCGATTCAGTCTGATTCTACCGCGGATCGCAGAACCAATTCTGAAAAGATTCTGCCCCATACTGTTCGGTGGGTAACTTACCGGGGCACGAGTAGATGCAGAGTACCTTCCATGGAATGGATGAAATTATCCCTCGCACGGCTCAGTTGATGATCCCCACGAAATAGACCCCTATCTGTATCATTATCGGGGATAGTATGTGCACTATCTAGTGTTACATTAGTCCATTTCCATTTGCTACTAGAGTCGCTCCCCACCCCTCTCGTTCCAAATCTCACGGGAAGGGGAAGGGTAAGGGAATGATTATATATCTATCACTTCAATTTATCCCTACAAGGTTTATTTATTTCTGGATCAGTTTCGGGAATCATTAGGTCTGAGCCCTGCACCGATAGTGTTTCATTCTGAGAGGATCGAGACGACGGGGGAATACTTCTTAATTACCATCGTAGGGTATGGTAAGAATTATTGATCATCTCCCCCCCCCCCCCCCCCCCCCCCCCCTCCCCCCCACCGATGACTCTATCATTGGACCGGGGATGGATTAGTGAATCCCCCCGTGGGAGGATTCATTCCCAATCACCGATGCAATTTACTGTTCTTATTTGAAGAATCGCGGGCTGACGAGGTTGGAATGACTTTTCGACCGAACCAATCATAAATTATGTTTTCGAACCGATAATGCATCATGGTAAATTCAATGCCGTTGGTAAAGTTTCATTGGATGAGATTTATCAAGCAGGTATTGCAACGTAAAAATCTTCGTTCAGATGATAAGTGACGGATGCTACACCCCGCAAAGGCAATCGCAATATTGCACGCTACCTCTCTCCATACCGTTCCGGATAGGCTGGTACTTTCCCAGAGTACGGGTAATTTGTTCTTCAATACTACGAACTCTTCCCACAATTCCTATCGAGGGTTTATCGTTAAATCTCGCCATAGCAATACATTGTATCCCCATGATTGCATACTAACGAAATTCGATTTTTACGTTTAGGCATTCAATGCTTCTTTAGCTGCATACGGTACATCGATTGTAATATTCGTAATGCCCTCTCGTCGTGCGAATTTTTCAGTGTTTCTCTTGATCTTACCCCTGACGAAACCGGGAATTTTATTCAATTCTGATTTACTCTCAAGGTTCCAAGTAAGATCTTCATCTGTGGACAACGATTCGGTAATTACCTCTTTAGTATCATGACCTCCGAAAAGATCTAGAAGATGATCCTCCATACCCGAAGTGAGTGAATTATAAACCAGATCAGCTATTTGATTAGTCCCTTCGTAACCTGGGAAAGGTCGATACCCCAAAGTAAAATTCTGAATATGAACCGGTGCAGAAATTACTCCACAAGGAATAGCGAGACGTTTACCGATATGACGTTCCATTTGAGTCCCAAATATAGCGGATGGTTCCGTACGAGCTATCATATCCCCCACTTTGGTATGATCCTCTGTAATAAGTATTTCATCACAAAAACCTTGAAGTTGTTCATTGAACCATTCCGCATCATGCTTGCAATAAGTACCTGCACGACTAACATGAATTCCCATCTCTCGGGCAAGTATTTTCGTAATCGAAACAGCATGAGTTGCATCACCGGAGACTACTGCTTTTTTTCCCGTCAAATTCTGACAATCTATGGATCTTGAAAACCAAGCAGCTTGAGAAACAAATTTAGTTTGATTGCCAGTGTAGGATTCATAATTGACCTTTCCCCCTAATGAGGTAGGAGCCCATGCATTGATATGTTTCTATATCTGCCCAATAAATTCAGCTGTATCTACAACTCCCATGGGGGTTACGGATACGTAAGGCATCCCGAATTCCTTCTCCGAATACATCGCAGTCATTAAACCCACTTCACGATATGGAACTATATTAAACCAAGCCTTTGGTAGATTACGGAGATCTCCGACAGATCCTCCCTCTGGAATCACTCGATTGATCCCAATGCCTAGATCCCGTAATAGACGTTTCAATTCACGACAATCGTGTTGATTGTGAAATCCTGATGTAAAAATACCAATTATATTTGCAGAAGGCTTATCCGTTAGGCATTGATTCAATGTCCCCTGCCCGCGGGCTTTATTCGAATAATATCTAACTATTTGTTCCAAAGTTCTATCCGCTGCCTCAAGCTCATTAACCCGATAATGATTAACATCCGCGAGAATTACATCAGAATTGGAAGATAGGGATGCTCGATCTACGAGATTCTGTAAATCCTCCTGCAAGATACTGGAAGTACGTGTAGGTGTTGGTACGATCAAATCGGGACGTTGTTCCTTATCCTTCCGGGTGATATTATTAATAACTCTTTCTTAGGATCCACGCGCTAATACATGACGATCCACCATGCTAGCAGTTACTGGTGTGAAATCTCTCTCTCTCTCTGACATGGAGCGCATTACGTTAAAGTAATCATCCCCCAAAGGAGCGTGCATTACAGCATGAACATTCTTGGAAGAACTAGCTACCCGTGAAGTACCAATATGAGCAAGGCCGGCATACATCCAATATGCTAATTTCATAGATTGTTAGTGTTATGGTTTCACTATCATACATCGAAGATATTTCTCTCGCCATACCTGGCTTTTCCTCGGGGTAATGGATTGAATATCCATCGATGGGAGAGGCTGCGGGTGGGAAAATTAGTCGTGCCTCCGTCGTGATTGCACCATATCCCACTCGGATCTCATGTAATGGTATGAGATATTAACCCTAGATGTAAGAATCTGGGACGGAAGGATTCGAACCTCCGAATATCGGGACCAAAACCCGTTGCCTTACCACTTGGCCACGCCCCAAACGTATGAAATATTAGTAGTACTCAATGTATTGATATTACTACTACTGTCAACTCATGCATCTTCGGTCAGATTGATCAAATGAGTCTGATAGGGGGGAGGAATGAGTAAGAGTTCCCGGGGGATAGAGATTGAACGAACGATTCGTTAGCTATTCGTTCATCGGGTTTGTTAGAATGTTGTAGAAATCTGTTCCATACATCGAACCAGTAGCCTTTGGAATGAGTTGTATCCAAGGAATATTGCAGCCACGATTAATAGATCGATACATTATCCTGAAAGAGAATCTTTTGTTACTGGAGAATAAAAATGCTAGTTATGCTTAATGCCTCTTCGGAAAATAACTTTCACTCGACCGATATCTATTTTGCCAAATTACCCGAAGCTTATGCTATTTTCGATCCGATTGTGGATGTAATGCCAGTCATACCGGTGCTTTTCCCCCTCTTAGCATTCGTATGGCAAGCTGCTGTGAGTTTTCGTTAATACTTGCCCGCCCCTTCCGTAATTACTCTGTCTCCATACCATCACTAATTCTGGTATGATGCATACATTCGATGCAAGGTGGTATTGGAACAGTAAGGGATTATTAAAGACTCTCGATCGGACAATTATATTGATTAGAATGTTTCTGTATCAATCATTTTGTTCCCATTCCTTACAGGGCGGTAGTAATTTTCACTTCCGCCTGAGGGATTTGGATGAAATCTTCAAAATAGATTTTCTCACCGGTACTGGAACGGGGTAGTAAAATATAAAGCCTTAGTTGATCAGGAATTCAGAGCGAAGGGTGCAACGGATAAATATATACCTATTCATCATAAGGTTTGATCTCTTCCACACACTCCCACAAATCCATTCATCGAATCGATGAATTAGATCATAAGCATTCGGAGTAATGGCGGAGCGGTCGATTGCGACGATCCCGAGAATCGTTTCAGCCCTGGCTAGCGAGGGTTCAAATCCCTCCCTCTCCGTTTGACCAAGACTGACAATCGATGGTTCTCAAAATGAATGCGTAGAATATTCATTCCGATTATCTTCCTACAATGGTACGGAATCCTAATTCACAACGATTATTTACCACTCTTAATAACCCGAATCCCATTTGGTGGGAATTCTTCTTCACTCTTCCGGAGTTAGAACAATGTGTGGTATAAAGATTTAGGATCTATTTCATACCACTCCTAGTAATGATTCCGGAGATTAGGTCATGCTCACTCTCAAGCTGTTTGTTTACACAGTAGTTATCTTTTTCGTTTCCCTCTTCGTTTTCGGATTCTTATCGAATGATCCTGGACGCAATCCCGGGCGCAAGGAATAGTTTGATCTTCATCCCCATCAGGATTGGACTATTGAATGGTAGAGATTGTCAATTCTTGGAAGGAGAGAGAGGGATTCGAACCCTCGGTACGAATAGATTGTACAACGGATTAGCAATCCGACGCTTTAATCCTCTCGGCCATCTCTCCGGGAAGGGTCGAAATCAGTAAGGTCCCAGCATGAATATGAAGCCAAAACTTGTGCTGTAAACGACACGGAATCTTGTCCCATATATGTACATACATATATATATATGTATGTACATGTATGTATATACACGGGTAATACCCTCGATAGAGTCTAACATATCTAGTAAAGAATACGTTTAATCCTTTCGTTCTTGAAGCCCCCTATACCAGCCCAGCCGAAGGGAAAGGCTAGGCTGTCTCGCGCGTGGACGGAATGAGGGCAAATCATCGATAATACAATTCAGATCCCAATCTTACGGCTAATACACTTACTACAGAAGCACTTACAAGGGCTAGAATTATTTGGCCGTCCGAGATCGGTGTCATCCCCTGATTCTCCCCCAACTCTTCCTATAAATCATGGACCGGTTCGGTTCGGTCATAATATTCATTCCCTATTCCACACCACCCTGGCGGATCAGTGAGCTCTCTTCCATTGTACCAATATTGGCTCGTCATAGCTATATACATTACCAATTCATCAGATATATTTTATGAGAGGGAACTCCGAAGGGTAGATTCAATTATTTACCCTCGGTTTGGACCGGATAAAAGGAGTAGGAGAAGTAAGAAGAATGAGAAGAATGAAGGGGTAATTTTGGAATGAATCTAGAACTTATTACACAACTCACCGTTCTGGCTCTAATAGTAATATCAGGACCATTAGTCATTGCTCTATCAGCAGCTCGGAAGGGGAATTTGTGATTCTATCACGCCACCTCCGGGACTCCCCATCGAACATTCAATCTCCGGGGATGGTTATTTGGTGATGGAGTTTTCATTTATTTTCCCACGAGCAATTACTGTTTCGATCCATCATTGGACAGAATGGAGGGGATTATGCTACAATGAAATCGTAGCGGGTATAGTTTAGTGGTAAAAGTGTGATTCGTTCCATCATCAACCGAATGGTCGAGGGGTCTTACAACTCGATTCCCGTGCCGGTTGAAAACTTTATTTTCATAGAAGTATGAATTCTTCCCCATGGATATTGTGGGTGGGAATGAAATCGTTCCTGTTTCTCCCACCCCAGACAAACTGTTTGAGGGTTGGAGTAACAAAGCGGAATGTCCTCGTAATCCGAAACGTTATTGAATCTATTAATGAATGATCCATGGATAGCCAACCAAAATATTCATTTCATCGCAACTGAATCTTCAATATCTTACCATATTGAAGCTGAATAGTTATAGTAGGAATAATTTCAGTTTACTGGGATTTTCAAAGCTATTCCCCAACTCGGTGAAGGATATTCTCCCAAAGATCAGGATCGGTGAAAGATAAAGAACGAAGTAAACTAGGAAGAGGTTTCATCGATCGTATCATCAAGAGATCGATATTGCTCTTTCTGTAAGGATCATCCAAGAAGTATCCATCCCAGGATTGGGGTATGAGCAAACTAACGTGGATGTTACGGATACGGATCAGTCAATGCCGTTTTATAAAAAGAAATTGATTGAATAAAAGTGGGTGAAGAATCAATGGTAGTTCGAGAATCGTTTAATCCAAGGATTCCTACCCCGAGATTACGTATACCATGAAGGAGCCGAATGAAGAGAGATCCTCATGTTCGGTTCTGAATTAGGGATGTTGAGAATACCTTTCAGCATCGACTATAACCCCTAGCCTTCCAAGCTAATGATGCGGGTTCGATTCCCGCTACCCGCTGGGATTTCTATATTAAACAGTTCGATCGGAATGATTTTGACGGAATATATACATATTTCTGGTACGTTCCCAACTCGGGGTGATACACCCTCCCCCCCCTACCCTCCCCCATCCGAATCGGAGGGAAGGGTAGGGAGGGGGAGGGGGTAAAAAGAAAGAAAGAAAAGAAGCGTCCATCGTCTAATGGATAGGACAGAGGTCTTCTAAACCTTCGATATAGGTTCAAATCCTATTGGGCGTGGTTTCATGAATCAACAATCGAATCCTTGTCGGGATAGACTTAACACGTCCCTTTACCGGATCATCGTCTCTCCCCCGACAAAACCATTATGCATAGTTATCCATCCATATCCATGGATACATCACTTTCCCCGAAGCAGGTAAAGTTCAGTATGTTCCCCAATAGCCTCCTTTGAAAGACTTTCCGCTTCCTCTGTAAACGTCTTCGTGGAACGTATAATTTCCCCAAACCGAGGTTTATTAGTTACTAGATATTCGCGTAACTGAACCAAGAATCTCTTAACTTGTTCAACCTCGAGTATATCCAGATACCCATTCACTCCGGTGTAAATAGTAGCTACTTGTTCTTCCACCGACAAAGGGGCTGATTGGGATTGCTTAAGCAATTCACGCAATCGCTGACCCCTGGCTAACTGATTCTGAGTAGCTTTATCAAGATCGGAAGCGAATTGTGCGAAAGCCTCCAATTCTGCAAATTGGGCTAATTCTAATTTCAATTTGCCAGCGACTTGTTTCATAGCTTTGGTCTGAGCAGCAGATCCTACCCTAGATACGGAAATCCCCACATTAATTGCAGGTCGAATCCCAGCATTGAATAAGTCTGCCGATAAAAATATTTGTCCATCGGTTATGGAGATTGCATTGGTGGGAGTATAAGCTGATACATCTCCAGCTTGAGTTTCAACTATGGGCAGAGCAGTCATACTTCCCTCACCTAATCGGGAACTCAATTTGGCCGCTCTTTCCAGGGGACGGGAGTGCAGATAGAAAACATCTCCCGGATATGCCTCTCGTCCGGGTGGTCTTCTCAACAATAGAGACATTTGCCGATAAGCCTGTGCCTGTTTGGAGAGATCATCGTAAATAATCAGAGTATGTTTCTTGCGATACATGAAATATTCAGCCAAAGATGCTCCCGTATAAGGGGCAAGATATTGTAATGTAGCGGGAGAATTCGCTGCTTCCGCTACCACAATCGTATATTCCATCGCGCCACGTTCCTGAAATGTATTCACTACCTGAGCCACGGAAGATGCTTTCTGACCAATAGCTACATAAACACATACAACATCCTGACCCTTCTGGTTCGAGATAGTATCCGTAGCCACTGCTGTTTTACCCGTTTGCCTGTCCCCAATAATTAATTCCCGCTGACCGCGTCCTATTGGAATCGTGGAATCAATAGCAATAAGTCCTGTTTGCATAGGTTCATACACAGAACGTCGCGAAATAATACCTGGAGCGGGAGATTCGACAAGTCTATATTCAGAAGCTGGAATTTGACCTTTACCATCGATAGGTTGGGCTAAGGCATTTACGACACGACCTAAATAAGCATCACTGACTGGTACTTGAGCAATCTTACCCGTCGCTCTTACGGAACCCCCTTCTCGTATGGTCGACCCATCACCCATCGGTACGACCCCAACATTGTCAGACTCTGGATTCAGAGCAATGCCTACTGTACCATCCTCGGATTCCGATAATTCACCTGCCATTACTTCATCGAGACCGTAAGTACGAGCAATTCCATCCCCCACTTGAGGTACAGTTCCGATATTAACAACTTTGACTTCTTGAATATACTCCTCAATCTGTTTACGGATAATACTGCCAATTTCGTCAGGTCGAATGTTTATGTTTACCATTAGCGTTTACCAATTCTCCTTTGGGGAGTGAAAGACCCATAAGAGCTAATCAATCGTACTTTCCATGGCCCCAAGCAGGCCGATATGATAATCAATTATGCGTGAGCATGATCCGCTGTTTGAACGACTGCTCAGACTCTCCAGAGCCCTTTCTAGTGCTAGACGAGAAACTTGTTGCCGAACCTGCTCAATCGCTCGTTGCTCCTCGAAACGAATAGTTGAATTTTTAGACTCTTCCAATCGTTTCGAATCCTCATCAGCAGCATTGATCAAATCTCGCTTCTCCCTCTCCATCCGTGCAAGTCCGTTCGAACGAATCTCATCTGCTTTAACTTCTGCTTGTTGCAAGCGAGTCCGTGCTTGTTCAAGCCTATCGGTAGCTTCCCTATACCGCTCCTCCGCGTCGCGGATGGTACTCAAAATTGTCCTTTTACGATTACCCAATAGATTGGTTAATGGGAGTAGATTATATATCCATGACCCTCGGGTATTCATAACCCCTTCCCAAACCGAACGTGAATCTCTCGATTCATTCGGCTTTCTCGCTCGTACCCCTATCATACACGGGTATTTTATTCCGACGAGCCTGCCCCCCCTATTAAAACCTCGTGCCTTGGATGGAATCGAAATAAAGAAACTGGAACCTAGGCATTTTTGAGGGCTCTCCCGACCGGAATGGTCGGCAAAGTCATTCTCTTCGAATAATTACTACCCCATATAGGTTGTCGATTCGGCAGTATAAACCAATCATGGTCCTTTCTTGGAGATCTTTATTCCTCATTGGACAATGAATAAGAATCTTCCTGATATGAGTGTTATCTATCAGAAAAATCTCCGATCACGTATTCCGATACCGGAACAATGGGGGGAAGAAACCCATTCATTGCTTGGACTTCAAGCAATTCAGCCTTAACCATATTAAGAATATTCCCTTCTCAGTCGGTGGGGAGAGATAAAATATTACTGAGTCTACGAAATGCTATGGTTCCTATATATTTGTTACCTATAAGTCATTCGTTGGGATTCTGCATTTTGTTCTGTTTAAAACGCGGCCGGGTAAATCCAGCTATCTTATTCGGAGGGATGACTCGCACACACTCCCTTTCCAAGATAGATTAATACACCCATTACTACACCCAAATTAATTAGATTTATCTCTAAAATATTGGTATTTAATCCAAAACCTCCCGCAAGAGGCCAATAACTCGGTGAAGTAATAGAATCAGTCACATTTTTCATAAGCTCTCTCCCACAATGGGCTATCTAAATCTGATAGAGTCTCTTCTTCATGGAATCTTATCCAGGGTTATGCATTTGAATGGAGAATCCATTAGTATTCAATAAAATATATCTAGTAATAGGATTGGACGAACGATTCGTTTGCTCTACCCCTCGGCGTGGGAGTCAATAATATTACCACCCAAATGGAGGGATAGGATTGGTACCTGCCCGGTATCATTAGCCCCTCCCCGGAAGGATGAATAATTGGACGAATGGTTAGAGGAGGGTTTTCTCAATATGGGGGTACAATAGAGCTTTCGATGTGTTTTAAGCTACGCCGATTAAACGAAAGGATTTGCAAATAGAAGTGCTGGGGCTACGACTAACCCATAGATGGTTAAAGCTTCCATAAAGGCTAAACTTAACAATAAGGTACCTCGAATTTTTCCCTCCGCTTCTGGCTGTCTCGCAATACCCTCCACAGCCTGACCCGCAGCGGTACCTTGACCAACACCAGGTCCGATAGAGGCAGGGCCTACGGCTAATCCAGCAGCAATAACAGAAGCAGCAGGAATCAAAGGGTTCATAGTAATCTCCTTTCACTGGGGTTGATAAGTCTTGGTATTCCAATAACTTATTAATCGCTTACCAAGACCTCTCTCAGGAGGAAGATCCAACCGAAGCGATTAATAACTCGAAATGTCTCTTTCGAAATGATAGTATCACTAAAGAAGAATATTCATACCTGGATAGAATTGATCCTTCTATTAGACCGATTCAAAATAAGGGAATATTGGATCGAAAGAGATTTCAAATTCCTATGGAATTTCGATGTTCGTGACACCAATACGGTAATCTGTTGTGTCATAAACATTACCTCTCCCACTCCGGGGGAGAGGTATGAATGGTACCCATCCCACCACTACCACGAATCGATCGGGGGAGACGAATGAATAAATTGACTAGATTCAGGACCTTGTTCTTTTCCCCACCATCCCCCGAGAATTTGCATTATTCATCCCCCTCCCGAGACGAAAATGAATATTCTCGAAGGAACGAGAAGAAGCAATGTCATCCCATTATAACATGGAATCAATGTTTCTTACCCCGATGAATGTATTTTTTCCCGACCGGGTAAGATACTGATGAAGCATCGTTCAATGATGACCCTCCATGGATTCCCCTGTATAAGCTGCGGCCAAAGTAGCAAAGATCAACGCTTGAATAGCACTCGTAAATGGTCCTAGAAGCATCATGGGTATAGGAACTACCAGAGGTACTAGCGAAATAGGAACGGATACTACCAATTCATCGGCTAATACGTTTCCGAAGAGTCGGAAACTGAGTGATAAAGGTTTCGTGAAATCCTCCAAAATATTGATTGGTAAAAGTACTGGAGTTGGTTGAATGTACTTACCGAAATAACTTAAACCCTTTTTGCGTAAGCCTGCATAAAAATAAGCAACTGATGTGAGTGAAGCTAAAGCAACAGTGGTATTAATATCATTTGTAGGTGCTGCTAATTCTCCATGGGGTGATTGGACAATTCTCCAAGGAAAAAGAGCTCCCGACCAATTAGGGACAAAAATGAATGGGAATAGGGTTCCGATGAAAGGGACCCAGGGGCGATAGTCCTCCTCCCCAATCTGGGTTCTAGTCAAATCTCGGATAAATTCGAGAACGTACTCGACGAAATTCTGACTGCCGGTTGGAATGGTTTGTGAATCTCGAGCAGCTACAGTAGCTAAACCTGATAATATAGCAATTACTACCCGGGAAGTTATGAGTACTTGTGCATGAACTTGAAAACCTCCCATTTGCCAATAAGAATGTTGACCTACCTCTACACCGGATATTTGGTATAAATTGTTCATTGTATTAGTGAAAGATTGTTCGATATCCATACCAACCCTCCGTTGAAAATCGACCCGAATGAGTAAGGGATTCCCATGAAATAGGCGATTCTTTGAATGTGTAACTTTCAGACATAGAGATATGGAGAGTCATTTTCCGTTTCTATAGCATCATTATACAACGCGCCACGGGAAATATATCATCCCGTAATATTTCACCCACTACACAGATCGAGGATAGTGAGTGATTCGATAATACCTCAAACTCTCGATCCTTCGGATAGCATGCGATTGGAACGACCTTCACGAATTGCTAGTGTTAATTCATTCAAGATCCATCGGATTGAAGATCGTGCATCATCATTAGCTGGAATTGGAACATCTGTAAGATCTGGATCACAATCTGTATCGACGATACAAATTGTGGGAATACCTAAAGTGATACATTCTCTGATAGCAGTATATTCCTTGCGCTGATCAGCAATTGTTACAATATCCGGTAAATTTGTCATATATTTAATACCACCCAAATATTTACGTAATTGGGATAATTGTCTTTCCAAAATTGCTGCCTCCTTCCTAGGAAGACGATGAAGTCTCCCTGTCTCTTTTTTATCTTCCAAGTCTCTGAATTTTAGAAGACGTGTCTCTATAGTGGACCAATTGGTTAACGTACCGCCAAGCCATTTCTGGTTCACGTAATGACACCGAGCCCTCGTAGCAGCTGAGGCTATTGAATCAGCTGCTTGATATTTCGTACCTACTATCAGAAATTGTTTTCCTTCATTCGCGGCATCGGAGACTGAGTCACAGGCTTCGGATAAAAAACGAGCGGTTTGGGTCAAATTCAAGATATGAATACCCTTTCGTTCTGTGAAAATATAAGGTGCCATTTTGGGATTCCATTTTTGAGCTTGATGACCAAAATGAACCCCCGCTTCCATCATCTCTTCCGAATCGATATTCCAATTTCTTTGCTGCATTTTATTTTCACTTCTCCCTCGTAGAGGTACCAGGAACTGAACCTCCTAAGACTACCCGACTGGTAATGGTATTAACTCCATCATTTTATACTCGATCACGGAATGAGTATCCAAATCCTATTGATCACTATCTATCCTGGACAATGCTTTTTTTTTTTTCTCCCACCCCTCAATCCCTCATGAATATTATATTTGGTGGTAGGGAGAAACACTTCCCCATGATGGGATAGAACATTTTTCACCTCGTGATTGGAGGTATTAGTACTCCCTGCTGCTGGGACGATACCTTCCTGTTCTTCCAGGGTTATTTGACAAATAACCTCCCCGTTACCAGTACCAGTGGGAACTATACCGCCAAGAATTACATTCTCTTTCAAACCCTTCAACCAATCAATTCGACCTCGTATAGCAGCTCGGGCTAATACTCGAGTAGTCTCTTGAAAACTCGCTTCCGATATGAAACTGGTAGTATTAGGAGATGCTTTTGCTATTCCCAGCACGATGGGTTTGTGAGATATTGATCCCCCCAGAGCACGATTCATCCTTTGCGCTCGTGACAATTCAACAAGCTCTCCGGGTAGGAACGCATCGGCTATTCCGTCTTCAAGAGTTAGTACTTTGGATGTCATTTGTCGTACAATAATCTCTACATGCTTATCAGAGATATGCACTCCTTGGGATCAATGAACCCTCTGAATCTGATCAACTGAATCCGTCCGACTCTGTTCCATACTGATTCTAGCACCGAGGAAACGGCTCCAGGAATTCCCGATCATTTTTGTCATACCCCTGCTCCAATCCCCAAAAGCATTTTCCAAATTACTGGAAACTGAATTGGTTGAACGAGCCTCTAGCAATTGCTCAACCTTGGGGAGACCTTGGATAATATCCCCAGATTTGAATCTTTCATATGTCAGAGTTATTAATGTATTCCCTTCCCCAAGGATATCTCCATAATGACTATGAACAGTTGCTCCTTCAGTAGCTGAATATGGCTTAGCCGATCGAATCGTCAAATATTCCCTATGGATAGAGATAATTTGGCCAGATTGGAAGGATAGTTTACCCTTGAATGAGCATACATTTCCACAAATAGATTGTCCGAGATTGACTGGTAAAGCCCCCCCATCGTGCGGTGGATCGGGTAAGTCGAAGACGCGATATAAATTGTTCCTACCCGTGCAATCTATTGAACTGAATCCACGGATTCCTCCACCTCTACCTAGGAAATACCGATTGGGAATTCGAAAAATGTATCTCGAATTATCGATGAGTGATACTTTCTGGGAGAGTATTCTGTTCCTGGATATCCCGCAAGGGTATAACGAACAGTTAGCAATGCTGTGTGAATTACCCAAGAGACCTAATCCATTCACTCCTTGCATCATATGAATATGATTGGATGATGGAACGGAATCTGTCGATGCCGCTCCCGGATCTGGGGATACTTTACCGTAAATTCCCGCACCATACAGAGAATGATTTTTTGAAACCTCGTAGAGAGGTTCCGTGCAAACACGATTACTTTCCCCCAATTCGGGATTCTTACCAGATTGATTCACTCCATTGGAATATCTCGTATTAGTATATAAAGAACTTTGAAAAAGATTTGGGGGTGATAGGATCGAGAAAGATGTACCTCGACCGGGTACTGAACGAATAGTACCCTGATATTTTATTGGTGATTGACTCTCAGGATTCCCTAGGTAATAATCGGTGGTGCATGGGAACTTGTTCTTACGGGTACGCTTCGAGGAATATCCACCCCTATCTCTCCAAGTGTATGAATCAGGATAATTGAGTGGACTAATATGCAAAAAAGTTCTAGTAATATTTTTCACCCTCAGTTCGAGAGTAGAAGCGTGAGCGGGCTCTATAGAGGATTCCTCCTCCCAATCCAATACTAGACAGGTTTGAACTAATTGAGTATTTGTGTCATTAATTGCTCGAATTTCCTCACCATCCTCGTAAAGCGTGTATTTGATAGCTTGAATTCGAATCTGTAAGGGATTTCGCTTCTTCGGGGGGTCCGGGGTAACAATATCCGGGAAAGATTCATTGGGTACATCGTATTCTGCAACAGGCCTAGCCAGGGCAAAAGCCTTCCTCCTATGGGGTGTGATCCATTGGAGATAAATCCAATTCTCGGATTTGGAATTATCAAATACTGAATTACCCGGTGGAATTGACGTGTTGTTCTGTTTGGATACGCCTGATACTCTCCCTGGATAATACAAATTACCAGGCAATACTCGTATTTCAAGACTGTTTTGTATCTTTCTAATCCGAACCAATCCACCCAATCTACTGGAAATATTAGGAGTAATTCGTTCACCTGCTTGAACAATACCATTATTCGAAACTAAGAGGAAGGGATGGGATTGATGGATGATATACACCTCCTCGGGGAGAAAGAAGAAATTGCCTCCCTCGAGGACTCTGTATCTCGATATGGAACTAGTTTCCCTTCCATCCCCAGGAATACATTCCCTCTCAGCGGTTGAATCCACTTTTATAGTACCATACTTGATAATCCCTGGTATATTACTACGATATTCGGGATTTTCGGAAACGGCTGTAATATCACCCCGATTAAAGATTCCATTATTGGGTATTCGAGGAACAAAATTGACGTGAAAGGCTTTATTATACCCCATACCACCCCCCCGTTTCATTGGGAGGATGACTCTACCGTTTACCCTGTTCCTCCTCATACTGCTTCGGAGGATACTCGGGGGGTGTATAGAATCGAGAATCATCTTACTAGCTGTGCGAGAACCAAATTTTGAGTGATTAAATATTTGTTCTTTCCGGTGGGGATCGGCCGATTGAACCTCTTTCCCATTATTACCCTTATGGTAATATGGCAATGATTCATACTTGGCAAGGAACGGTTGGGAATCAATCCTATCTTGATCCTTATAGAATAATGAAGGTGCTTCCCCAGCGTCGCAAAGACCTCCCGATAGTACCCATACATGACCCGTCTCGAGTATAGAATAAACATTACTGTGTACATGATCGGATGAATGACACACGATTGTACCCCAATGCATCTCCCCCTCCGAATCGGAATGAATATGTTTTCTCACCTCCTCCTTGGGGGGAGATTTCTCAGCACGTACCTCTGCAACAACTTGTTTGGACTCAACATATTGATCGTTCCGAACCAAAATTAAACTTTGGGGTGGGGCGACAAAATTGTATACTCCATCCCTACCTTTGACAGAAACGGATAAATCATCTTGGCATATCCAAGCGGGATGCCCATGGCGCGTACGTGCGGGGTGGACTAAATCTCCATCGAAACTAATAATTCCATTGAATGGGGTTCGTACATGCTCCGCGATATCACCCGTAAATACTCCACCCGTGTGAAAAGTTCTTAATGTAGGTTGGGTTCCGGGCTCTCCGATTGATTGGCCCGCAATAATACCTACTGCTTCTCCCAATTCTACCAAGTCGTGATGGGTGAGACTCCAACCGTGACATAACCGGCAGATCCAGGAAACATTTATACAGGTCAGTGGAGACCTTATACGTATTGGTTGTACTTGAAGTGACACCAATCGATCGGCAGGTTCATTACCGATATCCTGATTCCGGATAGCGATACATCTCATATCTACACGGACATTGTCTGCTAGAACACGTCCGATCAGTTTTTGTTGGAGGATATTTCGCACAGATCCATCCCTATCTTGGGGAGGGTTTACAATAATGCCCCCGATAGTGCCACAATCCGTTTTACGTACGACAATATGTTGGACTACTTCAACAAGTCTACGTGTGAGGTATCCAGCATCTGATGTTCGCACCGCAGTATCCACAACCCCTTTGCGGGCACCGTAGCAAGATATAATATATTCCGTTAGGGAAAGTCCCTCGCGAGGATTACTCTGAATGGGTAAATCAATGATTTGTCCTTGGGGATCCGACATCAATCCCCTCATACCTACTAATTGGTGAACCTGGGATAAACTCCCCCGCGCTCCCGAGAAGGACATCATATGGACTGGATTCAGAGGATCGGTTACCCCAAAGTTAGGATTCATCTCTCGCTTCAGATACTCACTCGTAGCATACCATGTTTCGATCGATTGGCGTAATCTCTCCACAGCGTGTACGCTACCATAACGATGATGCTGTTCCAAAATAGAACCTTGTTTCTCTGCATCTCGGACAAGCCATGCCTTGGAAGGTGCTGTTAAGAGATCGTCAATGCCTAACGGAATGGATGCGTTGGTAGCTCGTTGAAAACCCAGGGTTTTCGGTTGATCCGGAATATTTGCTGTATACGTAATTCCAGAGTGAGCTATTAATCTGCTAATAAGTCGCTTTATGGCAGTTCTATCCATCACTTTATTGTAGAAAAGGAATTTAGCTCGGTCTGCCATCGTAGGAACCTCAATATTTCTGTAAGCAGAATCAACTGATGGATTCAAGCCATTTGTCGGATATTTGATAGGCTTCCTCAACCCTATAAGAATGAATTCTTGTGGAATGATACCTATACCTTCACAGCCGGCAGTGGTTGATTCTGATGCTGAGGTTCCTTCAAAGTACCTTGTATAGCCTCCTCTATCTGTTGGTTGAACAAAACGCGGCCGGCGGTTGTAAGAATATATATACTGAGTATATCTTCTTCCTTATCCTTCCTGATCTGAGAATTTCCACCAGTTCGAAGAGAAGTACCCGAAGATTCATATTGAATCTCAATGGGAAATTCCCGGTTCGTAAAAGTGATTGTACGTAAATCTCCCTGCCATCGGAGCCATAAAGGACTATATAGGTGAATTATATGCTGTTCTCTAGCCCCGAATACGTCGCTATAATTACTAAAGTGAGGTATTTCGAGGGGGAAGATGCGATCCCTTCTTTTGCATGGATAATACTTCGTTCCATAAATGCCCCGTGAATTCTCGATCGTTAGTGTGTAAAGTCCGAGAAGCATATCCTGGGTTGGTACAGCGATGGGCTCTCCAGTAGCGGGGGACAATAGATTCGTATGAGAGAGCATGAGCAAACGAGCTTCTGTTTGAGCTTCCAGAGGTAACGGTACATGAACGGCCATTTGGTCTCCGTCGAAGTCTGCATTAAATCCTGCACAAACTAATGGATGTGAACGAATAGCACGTCCTTCTACCAGAATGGGTTGGAATGCTTGTATACCCAACCCGTGCAATGTGGGTGCTCTATTCAACAGTACAGGATGCCCCTGCATGACTTCCTGAAGCACCTTCCATATAATAGGTTCTCCATTCTGAATCATACTCTTAGCAGCTCGTAAATTACGGGCGAGATGGCGTCCGATTAAACCACGAATGGCAAAAGCTTGAGAAAGCTCTATCGCCATTTCTCGGGGTAACCCGCATTGATGCAATGGTAGGGACGGCCCCACTACAATAACGGAACGACCTGAATAATCAACGCGTTTTCCAGGTAGATTCTCACGAAATCGTCCCTCCTTACCCTCAATCACATCGGAAAAGGATTTGTAAGGCCTATTACGACTATCCCTCATCGGTTGTCCGCGAATCCCATTATCAATGAGTGTATCCACGGCTTCTTGAATCAGCCTCTTCTGACAAACAATTAATCCTTCCGGTGCGAATTCACTTCTTAGCAAGAAATCAATGAGAGTGTTATTCCGATAAATGACTCTCCGATAAAGTTCATTCAGATCCGAAGTGATTAATTCACCCCCAAAGAGTTCGATCATTGGTCTCGATTCAGGAGGAAGAACTGGTAGGAGAGACAGAACCATCCATTCCGGTTTTACATCCGTGTGAAGGAAATGTTTGGCTAGCCTTACGCGTCTTACCAAAAAATCCCGTCTCCTTCGAATCCTTCTATCTTCCCATTCATTTCCGGTAGATTCTTGCTTTGCTAACCCTTTCCATTCCGAATGTGCACGATCCATAACAATCTGTAAATCCGAACTAGCCAATTGCTTCCCTACAGCGTCTCCTCCAGTAGCTATTTCTCTGCTTTGAAACGCTTCAAATCCTCTAGTGGAAGGGAGACTAGGAGGAATATCTTTCCATGATTGATCTTCATAATCAAATAAACCCCGCAATCGTAATAAAGTAGGTTTATTAGCCACAGGCCCAGCAAGAAATAGATTGGGATAGGTTATCCCCCCCTAAGAATCGGACATGAAAGTTTCCCTTCATCCGGCTCAGGTAACCATTCCGGAGTATAAAACCTTCTGAAACAGTTTGAGTTTTTGACTCTGTCAGAAGTGGAACAGCTACCCGTTACTCAAGCTGTGAGTGAATCGATTTTTGACCCATTACGATCCCTCCTATCAAGCCCACATTGACTATTATTGATTATATTCTTGAGTAGTCTCACTCCCCTTGAATGGTATATCTCTTTACAGAAATACCTCCGATTGATTCGGTGAAAAATTAAAGGGGTTCTCTTTTTCATAGTTCGATTTTTAACCCTTGATCCTCTGGGTCTTCACTCTACTCCGATGGTTACTGTGCCACCCGAAACGTATGCGCGATGAATAGGTTCCCGTAGCCATACCTCATAGGGAAAGTTTTATAAAGATTCCGAATGAGGAATATTCTCAAATCGCTGGAGTATCTTTCAAATACTTTACGATGGAACTGGGGGAATAAGCTCCTACCCCCCCCCCCCCTCCCCCCCCCTTTCCCTTCCCTTTTTTTTTTTACGAAGCCTAAGTAGTGAATTGACGGATCCGTATTGACCCTGGACCAAACCCTCCCTAGCATATTCATAAAGTTGCTTATGATTCTGAGCTTCACGCTCCTTCTCGGGGGAGACGTGTCAGAGTTAGAGGCATCCCTATGATATTGAGCGAGATGACAGTTGCTATGCCAGTCCGTTATGATCGAAACGTATGATCAAGTCACGCATCGCAATATACTAGGCTTTCCAATTCTTTGAGAGGTTTAGCTAGAAGATTCGCAATACAACTGGGAAGTCTTTTTGAATACCATGCATGAGTTACTGGGCATGCTAATTCGATGTATCCCATTCGGTACCTCCGAACTCGGGATTCGGTAGATTCGACTCCGCACTGTTTACAAAACTTCGGGGATTCGTTCTTGTTATCAACCGCTTGGTAGTTGCCGCAAGCACAAACTCCACTTTTTATAGGTCCGAATATCCTTTCACGAAACAGACCATCTCTCTCCGGTTTGTGAGTTTTATAATGAATGGTACGAGGCTGGGTTACTTCCCCAGCAATTTCTCCATCGGGTAATGCTCTTTCAGCCCAAGCACGAATTTGTTCGGGAGAGGCCAGCTGAATCCGAAGCTGTTGATAGTTTTTTTGGTGGATCGTAGAATGGGAATTTCCAATCAATCTTTATCAAACATCTTTTGCTTCTCTTCCTAAATCTTCCTCAGATATGGGATGATAATTTAAATTCAGGGCTAAAGATCGTAATTCTCGGACGGGTAATCGAAAAGATTCTGGAACAGTATCAGGCTCAGGTATTGGTTTCCCGGTTACAATAGCACCGAGTACTTTATAACGAGCTTGAATATGATCGGATTTTAGAGTGGGCATTTCCCGTGAAGTATAAGCAACACCAAAACTTTCTAGAGCCCAAACTTCCATTTCTCCCACCCGTTGCCCCCCTCGTCTAGATCTTCCTCTAAGGGGTTGTTGTGTAACAAGTGCGTAAGGTCCACTAGACCGTGCATGGATTTTATCATCAACCTGATGAATCAACTTCATCATGTAAGCCTTTCCCGCTGTAACGGGTTGTTCGAATATATTGCCAGTTCGTCCATCAATTAATTGGCTCTTCCCCGGATGATCCGGTTCGAATAACCATGGATTGGCCGTTCTTATACTGGCTTCGCAAGGTTCGGAAAGAACTAGCTTTCTAGAAGCTTCTCGTTCATATCTCTCATCAAAGGGTGTTATTCTATAATGCCGTCGCAGGGAGTCTCCCGCTAAGCCGAGCAAACACTCGAGAATTTGTCCCACATTCATCCGTGAAGGTACTCCCAGGGGGCTCAATATCATATCCACTGGTGTGCCATCTTGCAGATAAGGCATATCCTGCCTGGGTAAGATCTTTGAAATAATACCTTTATTCCCATGCCTCCCAGCCACTTTATCACCCACTTGTATCCTACGTTTTTGTAATATGTATATATGAATAGTTCCCGCATTATTAATGGATACATCCTCTTGATAAATCCATCTCGCATCAATAACCCGCCCTCCACCACCTATAGGTACTTCGAGACAACTCTCTCTTGTATTAGCCACTTGAATACCGAAAATGGCTTGTAATAACTTACCCTCCGGAGCGCGCAATGAATCTTCCGCTTCTCGAGGTGTTAATTTACCCACTGGAACATCCCCTACTTCTACCCAAGATCCCGGTACTACAAGCCCATCGCTGTCCAAATGACGAAGTACATAACTATCCAAGTGAGGGATTTCTCTAGTTATTCTCTCAGGTCCCTGGCTTGTTATACGAACCTCAACTTCGTATCTCTCGATATGAAAGGGAGTAGAAATATCTTCATATACCAGACGTTCACTGATAAGTACCGCATCTTCGAAATTGTATCCTTCCCAAGGCGTATAAGCTACCAGAATATTCCTTCCTGAAGCTGGTTCTCCTCCAACCGTTGCTGCTCCATCAGCCAATATTTGTCCTTCCCTCAAATATTTACCTGGAAGAACCACAGGTTTTTGATTCGTACAAGTACCGTTATTGGAACGTTCATAGGTTATTGATTTAGTATCTATAGTCTCTCCATTATCCGACAGTGTAATGATTTCTCCACCATCAACGTACGCAATCTGTCCCTCTCGCATAGATATAGTTGCGCTTCCTGGATCCAGAGCTACCTGACCCTCCAAACCAGTCCCTACGATGCATTTTTCAGGATGGGGAAGTGGAACCGCCTGACGCTGCATATTGGAGCCCATCAAAGCACGATTTGCATCATTGTGTTCTAGAAAAGGAATGAGGGAGGTTCCGATGGAGAAATATTGCAGAGGAAAAATACTTCGGAAATGTACTCGCCCCCACGCAACAGTTAGGAATTCCTGTCGGTATCGAGCCGGAGTAACTTGTTCCTCTCGGGTTCCCCGATTCAACGCTAAAAAATTTCCGGTTGCTATTCGGGAATATTCATCTTCCTCCGGTGATAGATGAACTATATGTTCCTCCCCAGACTCATCGAATAGGTTGTAGAAGGGACTTTGTAAATATCCGCAATTACTTACTCGCGCATGAATGGCTAGTGATGCAATAAGTCCTGCATTCATACCTTCGGATGTATCAATAGGACGAATTCGCCCATAGTGACTAGAATGAGTATCTCGTGCTTGAGAACTAGCAGTTCGCCGTGTTAATCCTCCAGGACCTAAAGCACTTAATCTTCGTTTATGAACTATCTCTGCTAGTGGATTAGTCTGATCCAGGGATTGGGGTAAAGGATGTGAACCAAAAAATTCTCTATAAGTTGTTATTAATGGAGTTGGTGCTACTAATCCCTCGGGAGTTAATAAACGTTTACGTTTAACCGCTCTATGCACGGTTTGCCGAATCGAATTTTCCGAACGACTCAAAGCTAATCCTAACTGATCCTGTGACAAATCCGCTACAGATCGAACACGTCGATTTTTCAAATGATCTATATCATCGAGTGCGCCCACCCCATACCCTGTTTTAGTTGGATAATCCACAGCAGCTAATAAATCCTGGGGCAATGAGAAAGATTCATTCTCAGGCACATTAAGGTCAAGTTTGTTGTTAAGATTCCGCCGACCAACTCGTCCCGATTCGCATCTTTGTTGGAAAAATCTCCTTTGTAATTCCTTGCATATGGATTCCGAAAATGGTACATCTCCACCTATACAATAGAGATTCCTATAAGGTTCGACTATAGCGTCTTCTGATGACTGGATACTATCACTCTGTCTCTTCGGTAGGTCTAGGAAGATCTTGGGGTAACAAACACTGTTCAGAATCTCTCTCATATCCAGACCCATGGCTAGTAATAGGATTAGAACAGAGACTTTCCGTTTCTTGCTGATACGGGCCCGTATTCTCTTCCCACTATCAATTTCCGGTTTGAATCTTCCTCCCCAGTCTGAGATTATAGTGCCGGTATATATGGGAATCCCATCGTGGTCCAGTTCGCGACTATAATAAATACCGGGACTCCTTAGTATTTGATTAATTACAACTCTAGCGACTCCATTTATTATGAATGTTCCTTGGGGATTCATCAAGGGAATGCTGCCTAAAAATACAGTTTGTTTTTGTACCCGCCCATTCCTCTTCTGAATCGATCGAGCCGGTACGTATGATTCGGACGAATACGTGACGCATTGATATACAGCATCCCTCTCGTTGATTGGAGGTTCTGTTAATTGATATTGTCCACCAAGCAATTGAAATTCAACCTCTTCATCCGTGTCTTCAATCTTGGGAGGATTGGTAGGTTCTTCGATTAATCCCTGGTGAAGGAAACGCTGAAATCCTTCAAACTGAATCCTTCCGGGTTCTGGCAGTACGAACATCCCCTTATTCTCCCTTCGTATCACGCTAAGAACTCATTTTCATGATGAGGAGTCCGTATCGAATACTCCCTATCTATTCCTAGACTCGGTGATTGTTAGGAAAAATCACTCCCGTTTATACTCCCACTCCCCACGCAGGAATGAGGAGAGGTAGAAATGCTGAGGCTATTACGAGGTCATGTCACGGAATCGGAGGGATAGAGAGGAATAGAAGCACTTGATAGGATTTGTATTAGGTGTTATACTTACGTTAACCCGTACTCGTCTGGTATTTTCCCCCCAAACACACTCCCCCGAACTCGATTGAGGGGCGATATAGTCAAGTGGTAAGACAGAGGACTGCAAATCCTTCATCCCCCAGTTCGAATCTGGGTATCGCCTGATCGGAACGAATAATTCTTCGGGTTGACTACTATGTCAACTCTAGATACAGATTGGGATGCTCCATATTATACTACAGCCTGTCGCGCTAAATGTATCTGGATTCGCCACGAATAGACAACCCTATCATAGGGTATATCGAATTGGTGGGGGATACAGTGGATTCGTTCCCCTCTGTGGTATAGATACTGGTAACATTAGAAAAAGAAAAGGAATGGGAGGGTAATGGTTAGAAAGGAGGAGAAAGGGGACGGGTGAGTATGTATGGGGAGTATATAATTACTTTCATCGCTTACTCTCTCCAAACACCGTACGGGATGAGACGTTTGTGTGTAAAACAGCTCGCGCTTCAGATTATTATATACTCACTCAATCTATTCCCATTCTTGGAAAAACTAGGAACAATTATTACGGATACAGTGGATATCGCTTGGGCTGCCCTGATGGTGGTTTTTACATTTTCCCTCTCACTCGTAGTGTGGGGAAGGAGCGGATTGTAACGAAAACGCTAAATCCCCCTGTTCGGAATCATTCAACACCATTCCGATAACCTTGCAATGTCGGGATTATCCCCAACATTGCAAGGTTCTAACTATGCGATTTTGTTCCCATCCCGTGAGAAGTATGGAAGGTATAATCAATTCTTGCCCATTCATCGCGAAGCGTCTTCTCCTCCTTCAACCGCAGATTCTTGTAAACCAATTCTTCGTTGAAGGAGTGTAATGATCTCCCATTCCCTAATGAATTCTCACTTTCTCCCTTTTCGGGGGGGGGGGTCTTTTACATTAACCCCTCCCCCACGTAAATATGTATTTTCCGCTATGAGAAAGATTGTCGTTCCGCCCAATAGTGTTTGAGATAGTAAAGGAATGGGATCCAGGCGCCAACCCTGGATAAGTATAATCCCTCCACACAGTGATCCGATGGAAGAAAGGAAGAAGTCGTAATATCGGGATAGGTTAAGACCCTCATCTGCTATATCCCCCCCTTCCCGTAGGGATCCCCATTCATCGAAGCGTAAATTAAAGATCTCTCATAATTTCGTTACTTCAATGGATATTCCTCGATATCCCACCCGTCCGTGCCGGGGGGATAGAGTGCGATAAATCAGATCAATTGTTTTGAGCAGCTGTTTGTACATAGAGGATGGGTAGAAAAGCGGTGGGTATTGAAATAGGAAGTGCAGTAGCAGTGAATGCAAGAATATTTGCTTCCATAACCTCATTATTCCGATTTGATTGAAAGGGATAGATTGAAAAGGATCCAATTGAAGGGTGAAATTATCGAGCTTTCGATGGATCGATGCATAGAATTGATTAATATATTCTTCGGTATTCGATCGTCGCTCCATCGATAATAGTAGAATCGACCAAACCCGACCGATTATTCAACATCGATTGAATAGTATAACACGGAATGAATCACCGAAAATGACTCATTCGAAGGATTTTGTTGAAATAGTACTATTAAATTTACCATTACATGGAAGAATAGTGAGTGGTTAGTGATGAAGAATTTTACCACCCTCTGGAGGAATCCCCATAAATAATTACCGATGGTTCCTCCATCACTCCCTGAGTGTTTAAGCATAATCTTGTTCATGCTATACATCCGGATAGGGGCGGGATTGGGGAGATCCCAATCCTTACCAGACTCATTCATAAGATCTATCGGATATATCGATAGATAAGGAGTTTGAACGGAAGGGGCCTGTTCCGAATCGTGCTCGGATTGGTTCCGACGCAAACCCCTACCCATTCTAAGAAGGAGAATTTGAATTCTTGGAGAGTATTGGCTATACCGTACGAATATCATAGATCTTCCGCAGGAAACGGTAGGAGTAACAAACGCATCTACAATGATTAGTTATTCAATCCATGAATAATAGGATGAATTTGTCTCGGCCAAGGGTGGAGTAAGAAAAGGTTAGAGCATCAATTCGTCGTATTGACAGCAAAATGTCTATATATATAGACTTTACTCACCGGGATTGTAGCTCAATCGGTTAGAGCGCCGCCCTGTCAAGGCGGAAGTTGCGGGTTCGAGACCCGTCAATCCCGATTCATCCGCCTCCTCTTACTATGCATGATCTGTCCATATGTATTGGGTCGAGCTGGATTCGAACCAGCGTAGGCAGTGCCAGCGGATTTACAGTCCGTCCCCATTAACCACTCGAGCATCGACCCATGCAGGTGGGGGGTAGAATCTTAGGAAACTCATACTTTAGGCCCCTCCCTGTGTCGGATCGGTGAAATATCAATCAAAACCCCCCCCCCACGCACACACACAAAAATTCTAGATTTTGATGGAGTAAGTACCCCCAGGGGAATTCGAATCCCCGTCACCTCCGTGAAAGGGAGATGTCCTGAGCCGCTAGACGATGGGGGCCAATTAACATTCTTAATAATACTCGATCAAGATCGAACCGTCAATAGTAATAATTTATGAGATGGAAGTACTCCATATATGGGAAAGAGCTATTGAGTAGTGAGTACCTACCCAGTATGGTATTATTGAAGGGAGTACTTCACCTACTCCCGAGGAATATTAATGGGTTCAAATCCATTCATTCCACGGATTGGCGGATAGCGGGAATCGAACCCGCGGCTTCTCCTTGGCAAAGAGATATTTTACCATTCAACCATACCCGCAATTATTCTCATCCATCTCCTACTATAACGAAATAATACCGTATCTAGTCAATCTCCCCGTGAGGATGAAATTGCGGAGAATCAGTCTCAGGATCCGTTCCATAAGTTTTAAATACCTTCCCTCCCCCCTACCTACCCCTTGCAATGAATAAATATCACGCCTTATAATTTGCATGAGATGTATGTAACGGTGAGGTGGCGGAGGGAAAGCTACAGTATTCGGTACGGTAGATCCTTATTAGGATATAAATGAATTAGGTATACCTACCAGAAAGACTGATCCAATCCATAATGAAGCACCCGAAAATACAATATTTTTGCTACTTGACCAGCCATCTGGGGAAGCAAGCGCAACGGGAACGCCGATCACCAAAAGGAATGAAATAGCAATTAATGCAAATACGGACAGTTGAAAAGCAATAGTCATGACTGTGACTCTCCGAGCTTTTAGGATGAAAAGATTGTACCATCCGATCACTATCTGGTAATATCCCCACCGGATCGAATATTATGGGGAATATCGAAGAAATTATACTTCCTATTATTCCGTATTCGCAGTCAGTTTATGATATTCATTCACGCTTCGCTCGCACAGAAGTAATCTCCGCTCCCTCGAATGATCGCCCGCTCGTGAATCGAGGTGGTAAATATCACATAGTATCGGATATGATTATACATTTTGCACCATACAGATATATACTTATAGGGTACAGGTATGAATTGGTACTAACATGCCCCCACTATCAAACCATCATTCCGTATCCTGAATGTAAGTTGTTTTCCGGAGAGATGGCCGAGCGGTTCATGGCTCCAGTCTTGAAAACTGGCATAGTATTTCACTACTATCGAGGGTTCGAATCCCTCTCTCTCCCTCTCGATATAACTTCTTCATCGTTCCAATCAAACAACATTCCATTGGCTCGGCCTACTCGGCCGAGCCAATAGGTAAGATTTGTGAGAATGCATAACCTATTGCTTGCACTCCTTCCTTTCCGATTCATAACCCCTAGTTGAGGGGTGTCATGGAAAGAACGGGTTCGGTAACACGGTCAATTCCTTTTTCAAATCCAGCCGCAGCTGCACGAGCTCTTCCTGCATGCCACAAATGACCCACAAAGAGGAAGAAACCTAGAACGAAGTGGGAAGTAGCTAACCAACTTCGGGGAGATACATAGTTCACAGCATTTATCTCAGTGGCTACACCACCCACGGAATTTAAAGAACCCAAAGGAGCATGAGTCATATATTCTGCCGAACGGCGCTCCTGCCAGGGTTGTATATCCTTCTTCAATTTGCTCAGATCCAAACCATTAGGACCTCTTAGGGGTTCCAGCCATGGGGCACGGAGATCCCAGAAACGCATTGTTTCTCCCCCGAAGATTATTTCTCCCGTGGGAGAGCGCATGAGATATTTACCCAATCCCGTGGGTCCTTGGGCAGAACCTATGTTGGCTCCGAGACGTTGGTCTCTAACCAGAAAAGTAAATGCTTGCGCTTGCGAAGCTTCCGGACCAGTGGGACCATAAAATTCGCTAGGGTAAGCCGTATTGTTGAACCATGCAAAGCAACAAGCGGTAAAACCAAATACAGAAAGAGCTGCCAAACTGTAAGATAGATAAGCTTCCCCGGACCACACAAAAGCACGGCGAGCCCAGGCAAAGGGTTTGGTCAGAATGTGCCATATTCCTCCAAAAATACAAATGGATCCCAACCAGACATGGCCTCCAATTATATCTTCCAAATTGTCCACACTAACGATCCATCCCTCTCCACCGAATGGGGATTTGAGCAGATAACCAAAAATAACACTTGGACTAAGAGTGAGATTCGTGATCCTTCTCACATCTCCACCTCCAGGTGCCCATGTGTCATAGATACCTCCAAAATACAAAGCTTTAAACACTAGGAGGAAAGCACCAGTACCTAACAGGATTAAGTGAATACCCAGAATGGTAGTCATTTTGTTCTTATCCTTCCATACATAGCCGAAGAATGGAAAGGATTCCTCCAAAGTTTCTGGGCCAATAAGTGCATGATAAATACCACCGAAACCTAATACTGCAGAAGATACTAAATGGAGTACTCCAGAGACGAAGTATGGAAGGGTATCTATGACCTCTCCACCGGGGCCTACTCCCCACCCCAGAGTGGCTAGGTGGGGGAGTAGAATCAATCCCTGCTCGTACATAGGCTTTTCTGGAACAAAATGGGCTACTTCGAACAAGTTCATCGCTCCAGCCCAGAATACAATCAACCCGGCATGCGCTACATGGGCACCGAGTAATTTACCAGACAGGTTAATAAGACGAGCATTGCCGGCCCACCAAGCGAAACCCGTGGTTTCTTGATCACGACCGCCCAGGGATAAAGTTCCATTAAAGAGCGTTTCCACGGGGTAGAACCTCCTCAGGGAATACAAGGTTTTCATGAGGCTGATCCTGAGCCGCCATCCAAGCACGAATACCTTCATTCAAAAGGATATTCTTGGTGTAGAAAGTTTCAAATTCAGGATCCTCTGCTGCACGAATTTCTTGAGAGACAGAGTCATATGCGCGTGAGTTCGAAGCTAGGCCGATTACACCAATAGCACTCATCCATAAACCAGTCACTGGCACGAATAGCATGAAGAAATGTAACCAACGTTTATTGGAAAAAGCAACACCAAAGATTTGGGACCAGAAGCGGTTAGCGGTTACCATCGAATAAGTCTCTTCGGACTGGGTTGGGTTGAAGGCACGAAATGTATTGGCACCATCACCATCCTCGAATAGAGTATTTTCTACAGTAGCACCGTGAATGGCACATAAAAGAGCAGCGCCTAGAACTCCAGCAACTCCCATCATATGGAATGGATTCAGAGTCCAGTTGTGAAAACCTTGGAAGAATAGGATGAATCGAAAGATGGCTGCCACACCGAAGCTCGGCGCGAAGAACCAACCGGATTGACCTAAGGGATAAATCAAGAATACGGAAACAAAAACTGCAATTGGACCGGAAAATGCAATTGCATTATAGGGACGCAATTGTACAGACCGAGCAAGCTCGAACTGGCGCGACATAGAGCCTATTAAACCAAAAGAACCATGGAAAGCAACAAACGTCCATAAACCACCCAATTGACACCAACGAGTAAAATCTCCTTGTGCTTCAGGACCCCATAATAGGAGCAAGGAATGTGCCAGACTATTAGCGGGGGTAGATACTGCGGCGGTCAGAAAATTACAACCTTCCGAGTAAGAACTAGCTAATCCATGAGTATACCATGAAGTGACAAAGGTTGTACCTGTAAACCAACCACCAAGTGCGAAATAGGCGCAGGGAAAAGGCAATAAACCAGACCAACCCACGAATACGAAACGGTCTCTCCTTAGCCAGTCGTCTATAGTATCAAATAAATCTTTTGGTTCTTTGGAAGACTTTCCGATGGCTATAGTCATAATAATTCTCCCACTCGACTGTTCCAACCATTTCTAAGTACCCCATTTGAATCACTGGGGGAGGGGATGGTGGATAAAACTTATACTATCCCCCCTCCTCCCTCCCCTACCCCTTCCAAGGATTTGCCTATCAATACTATTACTCGTACTCGGGAATATACTTTTGGTGATACCGATCAGGAAGATGCGGAACCTGTTCCCCGGTGATTGGTCGAATATTGATTCTTACACAATATTCAATGGGAATTCGTAATCTAGTCATTCTTGGAGGGTGGGTCAACTTCTCTCCCCTTCCCTCATTCCTTCTTCTCTCTTTATCCCTATTCTCTTTCTACACCCCCCCCCTTTCAACTCTTACCCTCCCTATCCCTTCCCTATCAAGTTATCTCTCAATGTGTTTCAAAATTACAATTCGATTATCTGTTTCTGGATATCGATAGAGCCCCCTCTATTCATTGAGGTATAAGGTGAAGGTCCGAGTATGAATATCTCGTTCGATGAGGAGGATACGGGGGAGGTAGGGATAGATTGAATTCCATTGAGGAAAAGACTCTGAATCTTTACCTGGCTTTTCACATCCCTATGTATCTATTTTACTAATCTCCAATCAATATTGAAAGTTATTGGATTGAAATTACTCACTCGAATCCTGAATCCTGATAATCCCTCTCTTCAATGGGATTGGGTCTGGGATAGGGATAGAGGGGATAATGAGTGTTTCACAGACACTCGATCAATGAATTGCACCATCAATACATCCAATATCGAATCTTTGACAGTATGGTCAAAGAAAGGGATGAGTGAGGGTTTGGTGCGTGGGAATCTATTTCGATTCTTGGAGGGTAGAATGGAAAAACTATGGTTTAGAGTTTTTAGTAGATTCAGCTACTAGAATAGCTAACTCATAGAACTCACTATGAGTTATATTTATTTATCTTTATCTCCCCCCCCCCCCCCAGCCAGGGCTATGGTCTTTTAATCGATGCGGCGTGGCTCTAGACCTGTGTACACCATCAAACAATGCCCATAAGAAGTTCCTACTGGACATGATGAATGGTGATCCTTTAAGGATAAATGTTTTACGAGCGTTCCTGCGACTATTGTTCACTCAGGATAATCGGGAACAGGTAAGTCTATACCTTTGGGGTCCAGGCGCCACGGGTAAATCCACCTTGGTCCAACTTATTGAGCACATAATGGGGGAATCCAGTTGCGCCTTGGATATTTTGAGACTCACGAATCGATTCGAGATGGGGTTAATTCAGGATAAATCACTAATGACGCTTCAAGATATCCCCTTCAAGGTGAATAATGCACAATGCTCTATAATCGAAAAAAAAAATAATATCTGGGGACAGGGTGACTTGTGAGATAAAGAATGGGCCCATACACTCGATAGAACCAAAGGGTCTTCTAAATAATCACTGCCAATTCCTTGTGGGAAGCCCAAGAAAGACCCCACCAGTGGGCTTAGGCGCCGGTTTATCTATGTGCTAACCCCCCGGGTGTCCCCCGAGACCCCAACCTTTTGGAAAAGCTTAAAGAGGGCTCGAGTGGTTTAGTCAACTGGGCCCTATCCATGCCACCTCGGCATAGTCGTATGGGACAAAGTGTGGATACCATCAATGGGATGAGTGGGGGAGACATGGATCGAACCGGAGTGTTGAATTGGATGTCGAATAGTTTAAGGTATAGCCGGGGCAACGAGCTTCTCCTGGGAGCGAATAGGATTCCATTACCCGGTTCCTTGTACGAGTCTTATCTAGAATATGTGGATTCCCACGGGATAGGGGCTGTTTCCTACCACTCCTTCGGGAATGTGCTAGAGGATTCCATTCGTTCCAAACAAAGGGTACGGGAATGTAGTGACAAAGAGGGGATCATACGAAAGGGTGCTTATTGGGCTCAGCCTCGACCGGGCAGGGGAACCGATAGGGAGAACCATAAGGTCCCACACGATTAAACCGTTGATTGAGGAGGAGCCTTGGGAAGGATTCTACGGGGACAAGAAAGCGTGGGATCGCGAAGAGCTCTTAAGGAATAACAAACAGTGGTTGGATGAGGGTGCCAATCATACTGATTATGCCGAAAGTTTCGGAGGTGGCGAAGGCGTTGAAGGTGTTGAAGGTGTTGAAAGTGTTGAAAGTGTTAAAAGTGTCGAAAGTGCCGAAAGTGTCGAAAGTGTCGAAACTTTTGAAACTTTTGAAAGTGTTGAAACTTTAGAGTTGACTATTACTCATATTCCGAACCAATCAATTCCCGTTCCATGATTGCATGATTACTTACGCACGATCCCTCTCCGGGTCGGGGGTGGTAGCCGATTCCTTACCATTCCCGGGTATTAATCCCTGATACTTGTCAAGATTATGGTAAATTGTGGCAATTAATTGGTAAGGAGTGGCAAATGACTGGTAAAGAGTGGTAATTAACCGGTGGGGGAGTGGCAAGTGACAGGTAATTAGTGGTAATTGGGGGGAGGGATAGGTCTGACAGAGCCCCATTTTTTTGATTGAGTAGTTTCGGTACTTTTCCGCCCGGATAATACAAACGTTCGTGCTTGTTGATAGTGCCCCGCCACTACCCCTCCCCTCACCGAGCATTTCCTTTCCTTTAGATTCTTCACCCCTTCCCCGTCCCTCAACCCTGTCGGGTAGAGTGTCGGTAGGATTGGTACGGTCGGAACGATCGAAACTTTCAAAAGTTTCAAAAGTTTCGACACTTTCGACACTTTCGACACTTTCGACACTTTCGACATGATCCACACGACCCACTACCGTCCGCGCCTAATATCACGCGGGCGTTGACACGTTACTGCTCCGGATGGGAAGGAGTAGGGGAGGGTACTTTATTTTTGCGTGTTGCGTTTTCGCTCGATTAAATTCGTAGGGGAGAATAAAACCGGAGGTGACTCATGCAAATTCTGGCTACCCTATTGGGGTGCACTGGAATACTCAAATTTTTCATCGATCATTCCGCCGCTCAATCCGTACATTATGCCCAGCATATGATTGAGTAGTATATACAGAATCAAAATAACCTTAATAGCGCCGATAAGCATCGCATGCTGGTTGATCCTAGTTCGAAACCGCTAGAGAATGTGAATGAATCGAAAACAAAAAAAAATGTTACTCTTTTCGGTGAACCGTTCGACTCCCTCAAAGTCAAAACCGCGAATCGGGTAGAGTTTGACACTCCGCGGGTTCGTCCCGAACCCTCGGAAGGGGCTTTGGAGGCTTTGGCAAGGATGATCGACCCGGATGACGCTACGGGATGAGGGGAGAGTCCTGCTGATTCGTCAAATATGCTAATTCAGCTTCTGAATATAATTGATAGTTCATTGACCCAATACCCTACAACTTTTTAGACATAGATTGAGTAGTGAGAGATTCAAATTAATGCGAGTTCGCTTCAACGTATCCATCGAAATTATGGAATGGGAGGGATGTATAAATCTATCCCCTGGCATGATATTACCAAAGAGTTTTCGGTTATTTTGCAACATATACATACATATATATGTATATACATATGTATATATACACTGATTATCGAGACATTGTTGCAGGCGGTACTTCAATACTACCGATTCGGGAAGGGTAGTGGAAGCAGTGGTCGGGGTAACAAATTTGTTTCGGTCAGTATTGATTTTTCACCATTTCTGAATATAAATCCCTACCCTCTCACTATTTACGCATCCAACTATAATTATGGAAAGGTATCAGTATCAATTAACGGCGGAAAGATAATAGAGGGGTAAAGTTTAAATAATGGGACGAATTTACAGGTACAATGTACTCATGCTGCGATGATTCCACCGATCAAGAAGCCCCTTTAACTCAGCGGTAGAGTAACGCCATGGTAAGGCGTAAGTCATCGGTTCAAATCCGATAAGGGGCTACTTAAATGGTTGAAAGGTTAAATCCGAGCATTTAGTGGGGGTACTGATGGATGGATTTGAACAATCATTGCGTCGAATATACATATTCACTACTCAATCCGGAACTGATGAAGGATAGGGACTGGACGAATAAAGAGTATGATCGGGGGGGAGGGGGAGGGGATCCATGACCTCACCCATTCCACGAGGTTTTTTCGTGTAGAATCCGAAGAATTGGAATGATTGGATAGAGAAACATAAAATGAAAAGAATGGATAGGCGGAGGGATTGGCGCAATTAGCACAAGCAACACGCTGAATGCAACCAAACGATAAACGAATGAATGGAACGATCAACGTGAGGAATCTAATCAGTGTTGTCAGCGTATCATTCAATCTATACATCCATTGTCGATTGGTTGGGTAGATGTTGAGAGGGCTCGGGGGAATTGTAATTATTAGTGCGTTCCCGTTCCATTGGTAGTATTTGATCCGAGCGCTAAATGGGGAAAATTTTTCTTCGTATTCAATACCTCACAAGGGGCATCATTCTAAATACGTGCGATACGGCGCCGTAAGACGCGCAAACACTCCCATCTGGAATAAACTCTGATTCGCAGCTTCAGAATGAGGTTTTGATGGGATGGGCGGTACGGACCCTTTCATTCGTACCCATGGAACTCAGCAAATCTCTCTAATACCGGGCCCAACGCTCGTGTCCTCGGGATAGGTAGGGTAATGATTTCTACGATAAAGATTGGGCAGATGATTCATCAATAATTACTCAATCGACCGATCGACGAATCGGATTGTGAAAGGAATGGGAACGAGTGAGTAACAGTAAGAGTTTAAGCTCCCGCTTTCCATTTCGTATTCCCTCCTCTTGCGGAGACGGGATTTGAACCCATGACCTCAAGGTTATGAGCCTTGCGAGCTACCAAGCTGCTCTACCCCGCGCTATCTACTATTGATTCACCCGATGTAATTATTATACTGGGTCGAATAATTACATCGAATACTGGAGAATCTAAGGGGTATCTATTCTCATTGACAGATACTTTTCCCTGCACGAGCAAGTAATAGTTTTACCAACTCGATTTTGTTACTCCGGGTGATAAACAAGTGTGTGCCATTTCACGAAGTACGTGCCTGGATAAACCGAAATCCCGATAGTTGGATCTGGGTCTTCCTGTCGAGAAACAACGACGATGAAGACGTGTGGGTGCGCTGTCACGCGGTAACGATTGTAGTTTCTCATTAATCTTCCATTTCTCATCCGGTGATGAAGCCTTATCCATCTCTTCCTTTAACGATTGGCGAATGGAGTGATATTTCCGTACCAATCCCTGCCTCTTCCTTTCCCTCTCAATAATACTTTTTTTTGCCATAATGTTACGATCGGATTCAAATAATACTTTGAGTCAATGTTTGAGTAATGGCTTACCTGGCTTACCTATAGGGTGCGAAGCTTTACCCTACCTTCTGTCCCCCCCTCCCTTTATTCTTTCACTCATACCCATCCAGTTGTTTACAAACGAGTAGGGAATAGATTAAGCCTACCATTAAATCATAGTTAATGATAGGCTTAATCCATTTCTTCCACCTACTCTTATCATTGCGAAGAGTATTAGCCAAATTTTCCTGATGTGGAAGCGATTGAAAAAGCTGCATAGGTGAATATATAACCGACGGAAAAGTGAGCTAATCCTACTAACCGTGCTTGAACGATAGAAAGAGCTACCGGCTTATCCTTCCAACGTACCAAATTAGCTAAAGGTGTACGTTCATGAGCCCATGCTAAAGTTTCGATCGGTTCTTGCCAGTATCCACGCCAGGAAATAAGAAACATGAAACCAGTGGCCCAAACGAGATGCCCGAATAGAAACATCCACGCCCAGACGGATAGACTGTTCATACCAAAAGGATTATATCCATTAATGAGTTGTGAAGAGTTTAACCATAAGTAATCTCTCAGCCATCCCATTAAATAGGTGGAGGATTCGTTAAATTGAGCCACATTCCCTTGCCACAGGGTGATATGTTTCCAGTGCCAATAGAATGTGACCCAACCAATAGTATTTAACATCCAAAACACTGCTGAATAAAAAGCATCCCATGCCGAGATATCGCAAGTACCACCTCGCCCCGGACCATCGCAAGGAAAGCTATAACCGAATTCTTTCTTATCCGGCATTAATTTGGACCCACGTGCATCTAATGCACCTTTCACTAAGATTAGCGTAGTTGTGTGTAAACCTGAAGCAATAGCGTGGTGAACTAAGAAGTCCCCAGGGCCGATTGTTAGGAATAATGAGTTGCTATTACTATTAATAGCTTCCAACCAACCAGGCAACCATAGGCTCTGACCAGCACTGAATGCTGGACTATCGGATGAAGATAGAAGTACATCGAAACCATACGAAGCTTTCCCGTGAGCAGATTGTATCCATTGAGCAAATATAGGCTCGATTAGGATCTGTTTCTCCGGAGTACCAAAGGCTAGCACAACATCATTATGAACATAAAGTCCTAGGGTGTGGAAGCCTAAGAATAAACTAGCCCAACTCAAATGAGATATTATAGCTTCTTTATGTTCTAACATTCTGGCCAATACATTATCTTTATTCTGTTCCGGATCATAATCCCTAATGAAGAATATGGCTCCATGGGCGAAGGCGCCTGTCATAATAAATCCAGCAATGTATTGGTGGTGGGTGTATAACGCAGCTTGGGTAGTAAAATCCTGTGCTATAAATGCATAAGCGGGTAAGGAATACATATGTTGAGCCACCAGAGAAGTGATTACTCCTAGAGCGGCTAAAGCAAGACCTAATTGGAAGTGGAGAGAATTATTAACTGTATCGTAAAGTCCTTTATGTCCGCGTCCCAATCTACCCCCTGGGGGAGTATGTGCTTCTAAAATCTCTCTCATACTGTGTCCGATCCCAAAGTTGGTTCTATACATATGACCAGCAATAATAAAAACGACCGCAATAGCTAGATGATGATGCGCAATATCGGTTAGCCACAAACTCTGAGTCTGTGGATGGAATCCCCCGAGGAAGGTTGAGATAGCAGTACCTGTTCCTTGAGCGGTACCGAACGAGTGATTGATTGAGTCCGGATTTTGTGCATAAACACCCCACTGACCCGAAAAGAACGGTCCCAACCCTTGGGGATGCGGTAATGCAGTTAATAGATTATCCCACCTTACGTGTTCGCCCCTCGATTCAGGAATGGCAACATGAACTAAATGTCCCGTCCAAGCCAGGGAACTTACCCCAAAAAGTCCCGATAGGTGATGATTCGAGCGAGATTCAGCATTTTTGAACCAAGAGAGGCCCGGTTTCCATTTAGGTTGTAGATGCAGCCAACCCGCTATTAGGAACAGAGCGGAAAGAATTAACAGGGAAATAGACCCGTTGTAAAGATCCTGATTAGTACGTAAACCAATCGTATACCACCATTGATAAACACCGGAATAAGCAATATTGACTGGGCCTGGAGCACCTCCTCTGGTATAAGCTTCTACAGCTGGTTGACCAAAGTGAGGATCCCAGATCGCATGAGCAATAGGTCTTACATGTAGAGGATCCTGTACCCATGCTTCGAAATTACCCTGCCAGGCCACATGGAACAAATTGCCGGAAGTCCGAAGAAATATTATAGCTAACTGACCAAAATGAGAAGCAAAAATTTTCTGATAGAGGCGCTCTTCAGTAATATCATCATGACTTTCGAAGTCATGCGCGGTGGCAATACCAAACCAAATACGACGAGTAGTTGGGTCTTGGGCTAGACCCTGGCTGAACTTTGGAAATCTTGATGCCGTAATGCTTTTCAAATCCTCCCAGCCATTATCCCACTGCAATGATTCTTGCTAGGAAGAATGCCCATGTTGTGGCAATCCCACCCAGGAGGTAATGAGCTACTCCCACAGCACGTCCTTGTACGATACTCAAGGCTCTGGGCTGGATAGCGGGAGCGACTCTTAATTTGTTATGAGCCCAAACAATAGATTCAATGAGTTCTTGCCAGTATCCGCGGCCACTGAATAAGAACATCAAACTGAAAGCCCAAACGAAATGGGCACCCAAGAATAAGAGACCATACGCAGACAATGAAGAACCATAAGATTGAATTACTTGAGAAGCCTGCGCCCACAAGAAATCACGGAGCCATCCATTAATAGTTGTTGAACTTTGGGCAAAGTTTCCTCCAGTAATGTGGCTTACTACTCCTTGATCACTCACGCTACCCCAAACATCAGACTGCATTTTCCAACTGAAATGGAATATTACTACTGGGATAGAATTATACATCCAGAACAGTCCTAGAAAAACATGATCCCAGGCAGATACTTGACATGTTCCTCCCCTACCGGGTCCATCACAGGGAAAACGAAAACCAAGATTAGCTTTATCAGGTATCAAGCGCGAGCTACGTGCAAATAAAACCCCTTTCAGTAATATTAATACAGTCACATGGATAGTGAATGCATGGATGTGGTGCACCAAGAAATCTGCCGTTCCCAACGGAATCGGTAGCAGAGCCACTTTGCCGCCTACTGCTACTAAGTCACCACCCCCCCAGGTTAAACTAGTACTTGCTGCTGCATTGGGAGCTGTTGAACCGGGAGCGAAAGCGTGAGTATTTTGCACCCATTGGGCAAATATAGGTTGTAATTGTATAGCAGTATCCGAAAACATATCTTGGGGACGTCCCAAAGCACTCATGGTATCGTTGTGGATGTATAAGCCGAAGCTATGGAAGCCCAGAAAGATACACACCCAGTTTAGGTGCGAGATGATCGCATCACGGTGTCGAATGGCACGGTCCAACAGATTATCATACTGAGTGGTTGGATCATAATCCCTCACCATAAAGATAGCCGCATGCGCGGCAGCCCCAACTACGAGAAAACCACCGATCCACATGTGATGCGTGAATAGGGATAATTGTGTACCGTAATCAGTCGCTAAGTATGGATAGGGAGGCATCGAATACATATGATGAGCCACTATGATAGTTAGGGAACCTAACATAGCTAAGTTAATGGATAATTGAGCATGCCATGAAGTGATTAGAATTTCATAGAGACCTTTGTGACCCTCGCCTGTGAATGGACCTTTATGAGCTTCCAAAATCTCCCTCGTACTATGCCCAATGCCCCAATTGGTTCTATACATATGACCAGCTATCAAAAAAAGAACTGCAATAGCTAAATGGTGATGCGCGGTATCAGTCAGCCACAAACCCCCCGTGACAGGATTGAGTCCCCCGCGAAAGGTTAAGAAATCGGAATATTCCGACCAGTTCAGTGTAAAGAATGGTATTAATCCTTTAGCAAAACTAGGATACAATTGAGCTAGTAGATCACGATTCGAAATGAATTCATGAGGGAGAGGAATTTCCCTGGGATCGACCCCAGCATCTAAAAGTTGGTTAATAGGCAAAGAAACGTGCACTTGATGTCCCGCCCAGCCCAGGCTCCCCAGGCCTAGTAGACCCGCCAAGTGATGATTCAACATAGATTCCACATCCTGGAACCAAGCCAATTTAGGAGCGGCTTTGTGGTAATGAAACCAACCAGCAAAAAGCATTAGTGCCGCAAAGATTAATGCACCAATTGCGGTACGATAGAGCTGCAATTCATTAGTTATTCCAGACGCTCGCCAAAGCTGAAAAAACCCCGAAGTTATTTGTATACCTTGGAAACCCCCACCCACATCCCCATTCAAAATTTCTTGACCCACTATTGGCCAAACTACTTGAGCACTAGGTTTGATATGAGTGGGATCACTCAGCCACGCTTCGTAATTAGAGAAACGAGCTCCGTGAAAGTACATACCACTCAACCGAATAAGAATAATACTTAGTTGACCGAAATGAGCACTGAATATTTTGCGAGAGATCTCTTCCAAATCATTAGTGTGGCTATCAAAATCATGAGCATCAGCGTGTAGATTCCAAATCCAAGTGGTAGTATTAGGACCTTTTGCTAAAGTTCTTGAAAAATGTCCAGGTTGAGCCCATTTCTCAAAGGAAGTTTTTACAGGATCCCTTTCTACCACAATCTTAACTTCTGGTTCCGGTGAACGAATAGTCATCGAGATTCTCCTCTCTCGGAACGGGGAATAGCAACAACCCACCAACAATGAATAAGAAACTTCTGAGAGATCTTTCGATAATCTTTCTCCCTCTCCATCAGTCTATGACTGGAACGACTATGATAGAGGAGTCATCTAGGGCAGGCATTCAAACTTATTATTACACAACTTAGAAGTGCTTGATGGACCCATCACGGATCCTACCCTTAGCTCGATGGGATGAGTTTCTACCAATCCTTCCGACGAATATTCATCAATTCTATCCGGTTCCATTTCCGATACTTGACGAAGATTCGATTCGATCGTAAATATACGTTCCCATTATTATTAAATTCTCACTCCTTGGAACGTCCTGTGATTCTCAACCGATTTTGTGCCTCAATGTAATTGCTCGGAGCAAGTGCTATTGCTTGTCCCCAGTATTCAGCGGCTTGGTCAAACCACGCCTCTGAAGTCTCGGGATCACCTTGTTGAATGGCCTGTTCCCCCCGGTCGGGATAGGTCAATCTCGAAAATTTCCTTCCCTCGGAACCGTACTTGAGAGTTTCCCACCTCATACGGCTCGAATAGCTACTAATGAATCTATTCATACACCTAAATTTATCACTATCAACGGGAATTATTTATTTATCTTTCTTTATCCCCCCCCCCCCCCCCTCCATCAATAGATTCATCTTCCTCGGATTTACCGAAGTACTAGGAATAGTTAGTGGCATAGGTTTCTAACCCCACCCTGAATCGGATGAAGTATTGTCTATCCTCCTACCTCTTGGAATGCGGTGTCTCATCCTTATGATATCCCTCTACGTCATGGTAGGGGAAGAGGTAACTATCTTACTCCCATATGGAAATTTTCTCGATCTTACTCCCTCTTTAGGATTTGATGCTACACCGTTGCCTAATCTTTCGCCTCGGAATCGATTCTATTACATGAACCGATTCCTCATTAGGCAAATACTATTGTATCAACCCGAATTTTCAGTAATGGATCTTTACGGTGCTTTCTCTACCAATTCAATCATCTTATCCATGGAATGCATAGGCTTCGATTTCCCCTCCATGTTTGGGTTCCGATGAAGGGTTATTCTCCACGGCTAGTCAAAACTGTTCCATCTCGCGACGGTGCATGTGTAGAAAGCCTCTCCTCCCGGTGGTACTGAACCGGTAAATTCCATAGTATAGATAGTCGCACGTAATGACGGATCACGGCCATGTTATTGAAAGCTTGTGGCAAGGAAGGGTTTCGTTCTAATGCTTGGGAATGATACTCTGAAGCCTTGGCGTGTTCCCCATTACTCGTATGAATAAGACCTATGTTATAAAGTGTATAACTTCGATCATAAGGATCGATCTCTAGACGCATAGCCTTATAGTAATTCTGCGAAGCCTCCGCGTATTCTCCCTCAGATTGGGCTGACATTCGTTACGGTCGGTCATTCAACCTCCGTTTCAAAACCGTACGTGAGATTCTCACCTCATACGGCTACTCCTGCGGAATGTGTAGGGAGAGGAATGATCTTCAGAATCTCAGGGAGATTCTTACTCCACCACTACGAACCGGCAGGGGCTAGTGTTTCTTGAGTGATTAATCCCTAGCCATCCTTCCTGTTAATCTTCTACTTCCGGTGCTGGTGCTGCATCAAAAGCAGAAGATTCAACAATTTCTTCATTCCCGACGCTCTGTTTCTCCGGGGACCAGCCACTTCGACAATCTCCGATGATTCTATGGGTATCCAAAACACGAACGAGATGGAAGTTTGTTGTCCCAATCACTGTTACTAGTCATCATAGAAACATATTGCCCGCTGATACGAATTCTAACGAAGCTTTTGTGTTGTCGATTCCTACACGTAGTGCTTTCCCCTAGTGCCTACCCATGGTTGGAGGTAATACCCTGCGGGTTTAACCTTTTGCTCAACACTAGAATCCCTGAGAGATTCAAGCATCTGGGGCTGCATCAATCGAGGATACACGACGGAAGGAATTGTTTCATTCTCAAAACGCACCTTCACCGAGCGTGGGTCTTGTGCAATCACACATCATCTCAATCGACTTAGGATTGGGTTGATTGATTTCACCACCCAGATCGCACCATCTCTATAGTAAATAGATGCTTCCTTCTCTCCCTGAGTCGTAGGTATGATTCGCAATAATATATCTGCTACGATTGTGAAAGTCTTATCGATAGAGTTATCATTCCTCTGAGATCTAGGCATGATTGGAAATATATGTTTCTCTATTCCATCCCTTCCATTCTCAAATCAATCTCTATGTAAGGGATACAGGTTGTGGTGGGAAGCATATCCTCCCAATACTTCCCCCGATCGGGAATTCGGGAAAGATATACTCAATCCTTTCGGATCGATGGGGTGATAGTAGCAAAGTGGTTCCCTCGAACAGTAACACATAGAAACAGATACACATACATATACGTACATACATATACACATACACATACACATACGTATGCATATACATATACATATATACATACACATATATATATATGTATATGTATATGCATATGTATATATATGTATATGTCCCATACGGCATCGTATGTGTCTGTACGAGATCTCTCCATTCACTATCCGAGACTGGTATAGTAACGGTTGTGAATAATTACCCCCGATAATATGAGGATTCTACAGTTGATTCAATGATTCCATAAATTCCTTATTGTGTGCACCGAGGATGGGACACCTCCACGAATGAAAAAAAAGTAATTATTGGGAGGGAGTTGTTATACCATCTCCCACTCCATAGAATGAGTAACGGAATGTCTTGGGAAAGATGGCCGAGCGGTTCAAGGTGTAGCATTGGAAATGCTATGTAGGCTTCTTGTTTACCGAGGGTTCGAATCCCTCTCTTTCCGTATCTCATTCCGAAATTGTTGATTACGCTGCAACGAAGGATCCGGCACTGTATATGAGGGAGTTGATAATTCGATTCGCGATTATTCCCTCTCCGAAGCAACCATTGTATCTCCATTCGGGAGAATATTAAGGATTGAGATAGGGATTCATGATAAGTGTGTGAATACGCGGATGATAATACGCGTCAACACTGTCGGAAATACTATTCCAGATTCGAGAACCAGTGGATAGAACGAACAAGTAAAGTTCGGTGTGGGATCAATATGTAGTATAACATGGGGGATTGATGGGAAAGTACTCGTTCATAATCCACCCCACTCACACTGGAGTTTAATTTTGAGGTGACTGGGGAAGTGTTTCCTCCAATTCAGGCCTGGCGGGAATAGTATTCCACGACCAACAATTCGTTTATTTTCAAGCCTATGGATTCACGATCAATTATTCGATTAACAAATCCTTTAGGTTTCTCATCCTCCGAAAGGGAGAGGCTTAAATGATTGGGTATTCCACCCTCGCCAGAGGATCCTACGTTCCCTCCAATTAGATCTCGAGAATTCTTCTAATCCCTCGCAGTAATAACATCATTAGGTTCGCAGTGATAGCTCGGTATATCCACTACACGATCGTTGACTAGAATGTGTCTATGATTGACTAATTGCCTGGCCCCGGGAATGGTGGGAGACATGCCTAATCGAAAAGGAATGTTATCCAAGCGCATTTCAAGCGATTGCAACGATACCTGACCCGTCGACCCTCTAGCTCTCCTGGCAATACGAACATGCTTGAGTAACTGCCGCTCCGTTAATCCATAATTGAAACGCAATCTTTGTTTCGCTTCCAAACGAATGCAATATTGGGATATTTTCCTCGAAATGGGTTGATCACTGCCAATCTTTTTCGATTTAGGTGTCTTATTAGTAAGTCCTGGTGAATTTCCCAAGCGACGTATTATTTTTAAGCGAGGTCCTCGGTAACGAGACATATAAACTCCTTCTTTTTCTTTTATCCCTATCCCCACCCCCCCCCTCACTCTACACTATAGGTTTGGAAGGATCTCGAGGCTCCGAGACTGGGAGAAGATACCTGACTTTACTCAGAGATATTCCTCCTGCACGAGTGTTTGGGGGAATAATAACACACTCGTCGCGGGGAGGGAATAGTAAGATCGGGGTGGAAATCTATCAATACCGGGATCCTCGTAAATACTTTCCGGGGAAGGGGAAGGGTAGGAGCAGAGAGACGAAAGAGCCGCCTATCGGACTCGAACCGGTGACCATCGCATTACAAGCGCAATGCTCTAATCCCCGGGCTAAGCAGTTTATTTCTCTCGAGAGTGGGATGCGGATTAATACATATCCTTCGCGATATTCCGTCCCAGTATCGGTTCCACAATTTACACAAACTCGATAATTGTAACTATTAGATTGTGAAATGGCAATTTGATATTGCAATTCACTCTCCATTGAATTAATATACTTCCTTGAAGGGGGAGGTTAAAAAGTCTTCAGTCGCTACACGGGAATGTATTATTCGATTCCACGGATCCGAAACGTGATACGGGAGGGTGATAGGGTGTCAGTAATACTATCCCTACCCAAACCAATCGGGAGGGGGAAGGTGTAATAGGGGGGGAGAGGGGTGAGAGGTAAAAGATTGAGAAAGCATCTATTATTCGTAATGAGCCAACGATTGATCCACATGAGATCCATGTAGTGAGAGGATACCGAATTTTCGATAGATTTCTCTCTCGAGTAATAGCAGAAGCCAAAGGATGGGGGTATGGCGGAATGGTAGACGTTACGGACTTAAGTAGATTGAGCTTCAGTTTGGAAACTCACTAAATGACAGCTTTCAAATTCAGGGAAACCTGGGACTTTTTGGACAGGCAATCCTGAGCCAAATCTTGTTTCTACGACGAGATAGGTGCAGAGACTCGATGGAAGCTATTCCAATGGATTATCAAATTACTGGGGTATCATCCATGGGGTAATAAACTGATGTATATATATATACATGTATATATATACATATCCCCCGTTGGGGATACGTCATGGGGTTAAAGATGCGGAATGAGAATACTCGAGAAACTAGAAACGGTAGAAGAGTTTTCATTACCCAGTCCGGATAATCGTATCAAGTCCAACCAAAGATTGGGAGATTGAGTCTCTTTCAATACTATATCAACCAATCGGAAGGGTAAAATAAGAATAAGGATTCTCTATAGATGATACCTTCCAATCAATAATTGGCAGGGATAAAGATAGAGTCCATCCCCACACTGTTAATGCTAACAACAATGCGAATTGTGGTAGAAAGAAAATCCGTTGGTCCTTGCAGACCGTGAGGGTTCAAATCCCTCTACCCCCATTAGTCGCAGAACTATTGTGAGAATCAAGTATGGGTAATAACTCCATTCCTGTACTGGATGGCACTAGCATATCCGCGATTTGGGTATGGGGTTGCTGGAACAGACAGATCCCGATCCTCCGTCTCTCCCTACTGCAGGGAGAGAGGGAAGAGGGGGCGGGAATGAGTCATCTTATCCTATTCTGTCTCGAATGGATTATGGGGTCATAGTAAAAACTTGTCGATGAAGCGGCAGGTATTATTCCAACTCTTTATTTCACACCCCCCGGTTGACGGTAAATCTGATTCTGTTTCGGGATACGCACCAAAAAGAATTGGCCGGGATAGCTCAGTTGGTAGAGCAGGGGACTGAAAATCCTCGTGCCACCAGTTCAAATCTGGTTCCTGGCATAGCCATCAATGGATTGATCTGCTATATAGCACTATGGAACCTTAGTAATCATATCTGGGATCTGATTGGGAGGGAAGGATATGTCCAAACAATCTTCCGTTCTCAGTGTCACCTCGGTTATTCCATTTCGACGTTCAGATCCAATCACTAACTCGGGGTTTGAACGGAAGGGCTACTAGTAATGAGAAGTATGATTCCTTACCAACGGGGATTGATTCGGACTGAATATTACCATCCCCTTCCGCATACGATGGATATTGTTGGATTTGAGGGGCGTAAATGTATTGTTCCATTCCCCTTCCCCAGTCCTTTCTGTAAGTTCCTTGCGGGTGGATGGGCTAGTATTGGACAACCAACAAAAACCTCTTCTTCCCGTTCCAGCTAAAGTAATTCCCAGAGTATGGAAATCAAGCAAGTGCCGGAATGGGCATAGTTCGATCTCATTCGTGGTTAGTAAGCATCTTGTGACTCGTAAAAATTGGGTACGATGTAATCTTTGCGTAAGGGCCAACCAATCCAACTCTCAGGCATTAGTATACGTTTAAGACGCGGATGACTTTCATGAGTAATTCCTAGCATATCATGAGATTCTCGTTCTTGAAAATCAGCACTCTTCCGAATCCAGAAGACGGATGGAATTCTAGGATCTCTTCTCGAAACGAATATTTTGATACATATTTCTTCCGGTTGATCCGCATTATCCTGTACCCTCGTGGGGTGATATACACTAGCTAAAAGTCCCCCCGGCATCACATCATAGGCACACTGGGAACGGAGATAGTTGAAACCATAGGTATATAAAGCAACAGCTACGGAAGGCCAATCCTCAGGTTTGGTTTGTATAATCTCAACTCCCTGATAATCAAAACCCAAGGGCCTATGGGCCAGTTTATGCTTAGCCAGCCGAACGGGTAATCGTCCCTGCATTTCGATCTTCGAATCATTACTGGTAATATCATTGCAATTTGATACCATTCCTATATTTCTCCAAAGATATCTCCATTCTCTCGTTATTAGACAGTAATCCCTCACTATTTGGTCCAGCGCTTATCCCCCCATCGAGAGTCGTCCCTAGAGAGATATCTAATAGAGGTTTCGAGGATTGATCAGATAATCGTTGACCATACCGTCCGGTATGAATGTTAGATGCGGTATCAAATCGATGTTTCGGAGTAAAAAATCTCTCCCTTTCTCGGGATTTCCTAGGATCCCTATACGTTTCTTGAGCTACTCTCTTACGGAGTTTCGTTACAGCATCTATAACAGCCTCGGGCTTGGGTGGGCAACCCGGTGAGTAAACATCCACAGGAATCAATTTATCTACTCCGCGAACGGTGCTGTAGGAATCGGTACTGAACATACCTCCCGTAATAGTACATGCTCCCATGGCAATTACATATTTTGGTTCAGGCATTTGTTCGTACAACCTTACCAAGGAAGGCGCCATTTTCATGGTTACAGTACCAGCTGTTACTATGAGATCAGCCTGTCTGGGACTAGATCGTGGTACCAGACCATAACGATCAAAATCGAATCTTGAACCGATTAACGAGGCGAATTCGATGAAACAGCAACTAGTACCATAAAGGAGTGGCCATAAGCTAGATAGTCTAGCCCGATTCGCAAAATCATTAGGATTGGTTAGAAGAATTGAATTCGGTGCATCCCGATCGAGAGATAAAGACTCCGCAGGATTAATCAGTGGATCCGTGGAATTGTTGTAATTCCTACCATAACCCGTGAATCTTGTTGAGACCATTCCAATGCTCCTTTTCGCCATGCATAGACTAAACCAACGATTAGAATAGATACAAATATTGGGACTTCAGCGAAAGCAGATACACCTAATTCATTGAAACCCGTAGCCCATGGATAGGGAAAAACTGTTTCGACATCGAAAACGACGAAAACTAATGCGAACATGTAGTAACGGATCTGGAATTGGATCCAAGCATCTCCCATTGGTTCTATACCCGATTCATAACTAGTAAGCTTTTCCGGTCTTTTACCAATAGGTGCTAAGAGTCCTGAGATTGAAAATGCTAGTACAGGGATAAAGCCGGATATTAATAGGAATATCCGAAAGGATTCGTATTTGGGGAGCGAAAACATGGAACATATTCCTGTTACGAGAATGGGATAGTACGAGTCTTTTTACATCTCATTATTACCCGAAGAGTAATCGAATCGATTCCGAATATCTAGTAATATCTCGTTCGATTAATAAATATTATCCATATAGGAGTTTTACCTCACAGCGATTCTGAAGAGTCTCCCGTTTGAAGGATCTATGTACAATTGCGGAGAATTCTTCTAGGGATTAGGGCTATACGGATTCGAACCGTAGACCTTCTCGGTAGGACAGGTCGGAATCAAAGTGATAGATCCGAACTGTTTCAGGAACCCAACATGCATATTTTTACCGCATTGGGCTCGTTCATCAACTAAAGGATGCATTAGCTGATTCACCATACTTCTCCCACTAGTGGAATAATAGGATGGTTCCGTGTGCTCAAGGAATTACTCCGAGCCAATCCCAAAGTCTTTCAATAAGTTTCTAAATGTCGACACAGGTTTGCTTTTCTGGGCATGGATTCACTCAAAGAGAGCCTTTATCGCTTGGGAGTAAACTTCATACACCTTGAAGCTCACAGAGCGAGTGAGAGAATATCTTGAGGTCCTCGTATTTACCCCTGCCATCCCTAGCATTGAATGAACTCATAATTCACCATATCGACCGGATTCTCAATTCCCTTCTCCATTACTGAAGAATTGAATCTTTTGCTATGCTACCGTTCTCCCGAGATTATGGATAGAGTAAAACACGAATCTTTCACTTTTAGTGAATCGAGGTAATCGATAAACTAACTATTACTGAAAAGCATTGGCGCACGTGTAAACGAGGCGCTCTACCGCTGAGCCATAGCCCTTACTACTGCTGACCCTACGTTATATTAGCCATACCCATTGGTTTTTGTCAAGTTGTACATTGCATCATGGTAAATATTACAATCAATTCGAATCTTTTCGAAACTTATTGTTTACAACTCCATATACCTGCTAGAATAAGTTCAGTTATAATTAGGAATGGCCTACTTAACTCAGCGGTTAGAGTATCGCTTTCATACGGCGAGAGTCATTGGTTCAAATCCAGTAGTAGGTAAAACTTATTGGATACCGTGGGGTTGGAGGAATATCCAATAAGCTTTACAGAAGAAAAGGGGCGGGAACTCTAGGTGTGTGTGAAAAAAACGTTTTCTATCCTGTCATACTTCATTATCGAAGAATGAACGAATCGATACGAAACCTACTTTCGAGTAGCATTTGTAACATTTCAATTGGCATTTATTGCCTCTAACCTTGCCTTAGCTCTTTTGAAGGCTAAATTAGCTTCAATAGTATCTTTTTTTCCCTTCGCTCGAGCCAGACCAGTTTGGGCTTTCTGGAAAGTATCTCGAGCTTCCTCGGGATTAATATCAATAGCTCCTTCCGCTTCGTTCACCAATACAGTTACTTGATTGTTATCTATCGTGGCGAAACCACCCATCAGAGCCATATTAGACCATTGTCCATTGACACGTATTCTCATAACTCCAATATCTAAAGCTGTGAGAAGTGGGGCATGGTTGGGTAAGATGCCGATTTGACCACTATTAGTGGATGGGATTATTTCTCGAACCTCGGAATTCCAAACAATCCGATTCGGGGCCATTACGCGAAGATTCAGCATCATCTCCAATTAACTCCCCACTTGTAAAATTGCAGCCTTTGCAGTCGCTTCATCGATATTACCTACCAAATAAAAAGCTTGTTCGGGAAGGTTATCTAATTCTCCGGAAAGAATCATTCGAAAACCTTTAATTGTTTCTACGAGACTAACATATTTGCCTGGAGAACCTGTAAAAACTTCTGCTACGAAGAAAGGTTGCGACAAGAAACGTTCAATCTTTCGCGCTCTAGCTACCGTTAAACGGTCCTCCTCCGATAATTCATCCAGTCCAGGAATAGCTATAATGTCTTGAGGCTCCTTATAACGTTGCAGAGTCTGTTTAACTCCTTGCGCAGTTTCATAATGCTCCTCACCCACAATCCCGGGCTGTGACATGGTTGAAGTTGAATCTAGGGGATCTACGGCCGGATGAATACCCTTCGCAGCTAATCCTCTTGAAGGAACAGTAGTAGCGTCTGGATGTGCGGATGTTGTAGCAGGGGCTGGGTCGGTCAAATCGTCAGCAGGTACGTAAACCGCTTGAATGGAAGTTATGGAGCCTTCTTTGGTAGAAGTGATCCTTTCTTGTAAAGAACCCATTTCTGTGCTAAGGGTCGGTTGGTAACCCACAGCAGAGGGCATTCTACCTAATAAGGCAGAAACCTCGGATCCTGCTTGTACGAAACGGAAGATATTATCAATGAGTAAGAGTACATCTTGCTTATTAACATCTCGGGAATATTCGGCCATTGTTGGGGCAGTTAAACCAACTCTCATACGAGCTCCTGGCGATTCATTCATCTGACCATACACTAGAGCTACTTTCGATTCTGATATGTTCTGTTCATTAATCACTCTCGATTCTTTCATTTCCATGTAGAGATCATTACCCTCACGCGTACGTTCCCCCACTCCACCAAATACAGATACGCCTCCATGGGCTTTGGCAATATTATTGATCGATTCCATGGTAAGAACTGTTTTTCCGACTCCAGCTCCTCCGAATAATCCAATTTTACCCCCGCGACGATAAGGGGCTAAGAGATCCACCACTTTAATCCCGGTTTCAAATATGGATAATTTGGTATCCAATTGTGTGAAAGCAGGGGCGGGTTTGTGAATAGGAGATGTTTCGTTAGCATCTACAGGACCTAGATCATCAACTGGTTCTCCGAGAACATTAAAGATTCGTCCAAGAGTAGCTTCACCAACAGGAACACTGGGAGGAGCTCCCGTGTCAATGACTTTCATTCCTCTCGTTAGACCGTCTGTAGCACTCGTAGCGACGGCCCTAACCTTATTATTACCCAATAATTGCTGTACCTCACGAGTAACATTAATCTGTTGACCTGCCGGATTTTGCCCCTTCACTATCAGGGAATTGTAAATATTAGGCATTCCACCCGGAGGAAAAGCCGCATCCAGTACCGGACCAATGGTTTGAGTAATATAACCTACACTCTGTTCTACCGATGCAGAAGCTCTAAAAGTGAGATGATTGATTTTCATAGAGATTCATTGGATTAATTTCATTCGATTACTATACCAACAAAATGTTCGGTATCGAGTTATCGATCGATAATGTTGGAGAATTCAGAGTTGAATTTACTTCTTCATTGATTTATTGCAATGCATGATGCGGATCGGTAGGAGTCATTGGAACGAATTCCTCCCGTACGCGTATGTACAAAAATATCCACTCCATAGGAGGAATGTATTGCATATACGCATACGTATACGTATACATTATACAAGGAAATAACATTCTATTCATTGATCCTCCATTTTTTTTTCACCCCCCCCCCCCCCCCCCGACCGAGCCAGTCTTTTTTTTTTTTTTTTTTCCCCCCACCGGTCAGTCTAGCAGTGGTAATATTTACGAGTCAATCTATGGAGGGACTTGAAGAAGTACCTCATTCTCTACCGGATCGAGCGAGGGGTATAAAAACTAGGTTGCATTATGCGTCATGTACAATATAAAATATTAGTGTTTCCCTTTCGGGAGAAGCTTCTGCGTGAACATCGAACAAGTCCATTAAAGCCGGTTTGATGTTTCATAGTGGGATATTTTCGAGCAGACCCCATCCTTGCAGGAATAATTGATTGAGTCGTAGGGAGGGACCTATGTCACCACAAACGGAGACTAAAGCAGGTGTTGGATTCAAGGCTGGTGTTAAAGATTATCGATTGACCTATTACACTCCCAATTACAAACCCCAGGATACTGATATCCTAGCAGCTTTTCGAATGACTCCCCAACCTGGAGTGCCAGCTGAGGAAGCGGGAGCCGCGGTAGCTGCTGAATCTTCCACCGGTACGTGGACCACCGTATGGACCGATGGACTTACCAGCCTTGATCGTTACAAGGGTCGATGCTATGAAATTGAACCTGTTCCCGGGGATGAGAATCAATTCATTGCTTATGTGGCGTATCCTCTAGATCTTTTTGAGGAAGGTTCTGTCACCAACATGTTCACTTCCATTGTAGGTAACGTATTCGGATTCAAGGCATTGAGAGCTTTACGGTTGGAAGATTCAAGAATCCCCCCTGCTTATTCTAAGACTTTCACGGGTCCGCCTCACGGTATTCAGGTCGAGAGGGATAAATTAAACAAATATGGTCGCCCCTTACTAGGATGTACCATCAAACCCAAATTGGGATTATCTGCCAAAAATTATGGTAGAGCTGTTTATGAATGTTTACGCGGTGGGCTCGATTTCACCAAGGATGATGAAAACGTAAATTCCCAACCGTTTATGCGTTGGAGAGATCGTTTCTTATTCGTGGCAGAAGCTCTTTTCAAATCTCAAGCTGAAACGGGTGAGATTAAGGGGCATTACTTAAACGCTACCGCGGGTACTTGTGAGGAAATGCTAAAAAGAGCAGTATTTGCTCGAGAATTAGGAGTACCCATTGTCATGCACGATTATTTGACAGGAGGATTCACTGCAAATACTAGCTTAGCTTCCTACTGCCGAGATAATGGTCTACTCCTTCACATTCATCGTGCAATGCATGCTGTTATTGATAGGCAAAAGAATCATGGTATCCACTTCCGTGTATTGGCCAAAGCATTGCGTATGTCCGGCGGGGATCATATTCATTCCGGTACTGTAGTGGGTAAACTTGAGGGAGAACGCGAAATAACTCTAGGCTTCGTTGATCTACTCCGTGACGATTATATCGAGAAAGATCGAAGCCGCGGTATCTATTTCACCCAAGATTGGGTATCTATGCCGGGTGTACTACCTGTAGCTTCAGGAGGCATCCACGTTTGGCATATGCCCGCTCTGACTGAGATCTTCGGGGACGATTCCGTACTCCAATTCGGTGGAGGAACTTTGGGACACCCCTGGGGTAATGCACCTGGTGCAGTGGCCAATCGAGTTGCTCTGGAAGCTTGTGTACAGGCTCGTAATGAAGGGCGTGATCTTGCTCGTGAAGGTAATGAAATTATTCGTGAAGCTGCTAAGTGGAGTCCCGACCTAGCCGCTGCTTGTGAGGTCTGGAAAGCAATTAAGTTCGAATTTGAGGCGGTTGATAAATTGTAATTTTCCCGTCCCATCCTGCTTCTTGTTCCAGGCAATATTCTCCCAGCGGATTGATTGAAGGAATATTAAGAGGGGGAAATAGGTGCATATACTATTTCTTCCCTCTCAATATTTCGGCTATATGGAACGAAACGGGGTTGGTAACTCAGCGGATCAGAGTATATGGTTCCGAACCATGAGGCCGAGGGTTCGAATCCCTCCCAACCCATTGAATAATCCCATTTTATATCCTTCCACACGGATAACCCTTACTATGAATAACTATGAGATATATCCCATTCTACCGGATCCCCGTAATGAACTATCCAAGGATTATTGGATAATTGAGCAATAAGTTCTAACATACCATTAGTCATACGGAAGGATTGATTAACAATCAGTTACCAAATCATTCCAGTCCAAATCATTTCACCTCCCCGGGAAAGAGGAACTTTCTGTGTTCGTAATCGCATGGTTAGTTTGGGAGATGGGGAGTTTTAAGAGTATGCACCATAATTTGTTTCTCTTTAAGAGAAAAAGATAGATGAGGGAATTATTACGTCTCTAGCGGATTGGTTTGAAGACAAACGCAGATTCGGTGGATTGATCGGAGCTCTTATTGAAAAAGCTACCAAAGGATATGTTCTTAGTGAAAGGGAAAAAGATAGATCCATAAGTATCGATACCAATAAAGGATTATGGACTCGATGTGACAATTGCGAAAACATGTTATACGTGAAATTCCTGAAACAGAATAGGCGTGTTTGTGAAGAATGTGGTTATCATCCCCAAATGGATAGTACAGAAAGAATCGAACCCCTAATTGATCGTGGCACTTGGATTCCCATGGATGAAAGCATGGTTGCGCGAGATGTTCTCGAATTCCATGATGAGGAATCTTATAAAGATCGTATCGCTTTTTCTCAGAAACGAACAGGCTTAACCGACGCTATCCAAACGGGTATAGGAAAGTTAAACGGGGTTTCCGTCGCACTGGGCGTTATGGATTTCCAATTCATGGGTGGTAGTATGGGTTCTGTGGTGGGTGAAAAGATTACTCGTCTGATTGAACACGCTACTCAAGAATCTATGCCATTAATTATTGTTTGTTCTTCCGGTGGGGCACGTATGCAAGAAGGTACATTGAGTTTGATGCAAATGGCGAAGATCCCATCCGTTTTACAGATTCATCAGGTGCAGAAAAGGTTACTTCACGTAGCAGTTCTTACTTACCCTACCACCGGTGGTGTAACCGCCAGTTTCGGTATGTTGGGAGATATTATTATTGCTGAACCCAAAGCATATATTGCATCTGCTGGGAAGAGAGTGATTGAACAGACACTGCGTCAGAAAATACCGGATGGTTTTCAAGTAGCTGAATCTTCATTTGATCATGGTTTACTCGATTCGATAGTACCGCGTAATCTTTCAAAGGGTGTTCTGAGTGAAATATTTGAACTCTACGCTTCAGCCCTATGCAAAGTATGAGTCTGAATAATTATTGAAACTCTACCTGATGGCCCAATCCCTATCGAGCGAACGGTTCTGATACAATGCATCCGTATCTAGGCAGAAGGTTCTTACTTGGCAATTAGCTCTCTAGCGTAATAGGATATGGTATCCTATCAATTCCTGAATTACGAGAATCTTTAATGTTTCAATCCATTGAAAACTCATTGATGGGTTTGAACAAGAGGCAACATAACTTTTCCATGCATTCGTAAGGAACGCAGTATAATGGGTATGTATGAGCCATAATGATCCCATTCATCCGGTCCCATGAGAATTATTCATTCACTGATACAATATTATTTGGGGCAATTCTCTATGACAGCTTCCCACCTACCCTCCATTTTTGTACCCCTAGTAGGCTTGGTGTTTCCAGCAATTACAATGGCTTCTCTGTTCGTATATATCGAACAAGACGAAATTGTGTGAAGATTGATGCGTGATAAGTACTCGGGAGGAGCGGCTAGTTCGGCATATGGATGGATCTGTATGGCATGCAATGAATATCATTCATTACGCACCCTCGGTTAGGGTAATGAGTTATTATGCGAGCTTTTAGCTACTGAAAGTATACCCGGTAATATTCCTCTTTGCTCCCAAATCTATGTTTCATTCCTTTTCGTGGGGAATGAAACATGGATTTACCTATTCACCATAATCGATTTCTTATCATTCAGCAAAATCATTGAATGTGAGGGTTAGGCCGAGCCTCGGATCGGATCGGGGGGAAATAATCCCAGTATCATCTGGAACAATTTGTACCTTTTCCCCCTCCGAGTATCCAGTGGTGAAAGGTTTGGGAATGGGAGGGGTAGAAAGAAAAAAAAAATGGAGAACTTTTGAGGTTTGGGTGCTATAACTATCCAATCGCTCGAAATGGAGTAATATCTAGGAGACATTGCTATGGACTGGCAATCCGAATGGGTTCGGGTGGAATCCGTAAAAGGGGCTCGTAGAATCAGTAATTTTTGTCGGGCCTTTACCCTTGTTTTCGGTTCACTAGGTTTTCTTCTAGCCGGATCTTCCAGTTACTTGGGGAGGGATTCGATACCGTTTCTCCCACCCCAACAAATCGTTTTCATTCCGCAAGGAATTGTGATGTGTTTCTACGGAATCGCAGGCCTCTTTCTTGGATTTTATCTATGGTGCGCTATCCTGTGGGATGTGGGTAGTGGGTATAATCAATTCGATAAACGGGAAGGAATCGTTCGTATCTTTCGCTGGGGCTTTCCCGGTGAAAATCGTCGCATTCGTATTCAATTTCTCACGAGAGATATCCGAGCGATACGGCTGGAAATTCGGGAAGGCATTTCCCCTCGTCGTGTTCTCCATGTGAGAATGAGGGGTCAGCCAGATATTCCCCTAACCCGTATTGGTGAGGACTTAGCGTTGGGTGAAGTGGAAGAAAAAGCTGCTGAATCAGCCCGTTCCCTATGCGTATCGATCGAAGGACTCTAAAAATTACAATTACAACTACTATTTCCACCATCGGGACGGGAGTGAGTAACTAGTTACCCCCAGTAAAATTATGTTTAGACCATAACCTCCCGATTGTGTAGTTTCTTCCCACGAATATTTAAATATTATTCCGTGATTGGTACTTATGAGATCATATTGGCGGAAACTTATCCAGTGGTTTTCCAATACTCCATACCGTTCCTTAGAAAGGGCTTATAAAGCTAGTAAACGGATATGGCATATCAGGAAGAATTACTTATCCCATACGGATGAAGCATTGTCCCCGAGATACTTCTGGCAAGCTCTGATATTTTACGTGGATACGGAATTCAATCATTCTATACTCGTGATCTATTGGAGTCTTTTAGAGTGTAAGTTTAGCATCTCCGTACTGAGTATTTGGAACAGATGGAAATGTATTATACTAGATAAATTACCCATTACCTCCCCCATTCATCACCATCCCTCCCTTCCTCCCAATGCGGATCAGATCCCATCACAGAGAGATTCTCGAGATATCTTGTTCCATCCCCCAAATCTTTCTCCCTTCACTTCGGTTTCCTCCCAAATGTTTCGTTCGAAGAGATTCGGATGTATCGAGGGATCGGGACGGGACAAAATCGTTGATACCCCCAATGAGAGATTGAAGTATGATTCTCCCGTTCCTCCGGAAGGATCTATATCACAGGGATTGAGTGGAACGGAAAGAATAAATAGGAAATTGGCTCGGATTGAAGCAACCCTGAATGATTCGGAAATTTGGAAACGATACTATTCCTCCTCCCTGTCCACAGCTAGGGGGAGTAATGAACCGGACGATCAATTTTACCCTCCGGAGCCGAAAGAGATTTATGTTCCCTCGGTAGCGTATGAATCTATAAGTCTTGTACCCCGTTCTATAACTCGCACTTCATCCAGATTCCGGACAGAATTAACGGGACGATCAGGTTCATTAATATTCCAAGAGTCTCGATTGGCCAAATATCAAGCCCTAGCCTCTCTGCAATATATCGGATGTTTATTATTCTCCCCGCTCGTCATTTCTCACACCCTGAACGGATGGGTTTTAGAACCTTGGATTAGGTATTGGTGGAATACGTCACAATCCCAAATATTTCTTAATTCTTTCCGGGAGGAGGAAGCGTTGGAAAAACTCCGAGAATTGGAGGAATTGCTCTGGTTGGATGAAGCAATGGCAGATTCTAGGGAGATTCATACGCAGGATCTCAATACGGAGATTCATGAGAAAACGGTACAATTAGTAGCAATATATAATGGAGAGAGTATTCGAATTATTTCGCACCTATTAACAGATATAATTAGCTTTGTTATTCTAGGTTCCTTGCTCGTTATAGGTCGAGAAAGACTTGCTGTTCCAAATCCTTGGATCCAGGAATTGTTTCATAGTTTGAGCGATACGACGAAAGCTTTTCCCATCCTCCTACTAACTGATTTATGTATTGGATTCCATTCACCCCATGGTTGGGAAATAGTAATTGGTTCTTCCCCGGAACATCTAGGATTTGCTCACGACAAGTACGTAATATCCTGCTTCGTTTCAACCTTCCCAGTCATCCTAGATACAGTCTTTAAATATTGGATCTTTCGCCGTTTGAATCGTATATCTCCCTCGATTGTAGCAACTTATCATACAATGAATGAATGATAAATCGTTGTTATGGGGAGATTGATAAAGTAATAGCCTCTATAGTCACCAGAATAGCGTAATTTTATAAAATAGTCTATAGCCGGGATGCCCGGGAGCAACCCATTCGAATGAATATTTGATACCAATAATCGAACTATGCAGAACGGGAATCCTAATAACTGGGTGAAAGAGTGGGCGACTCAATCGATTTTGATTCCGATTATTCCATGCGCAATGACTTGGCCCTCTGCATCACACGCCTACCCCATCTACGCGCAGCAGGGTTACGAGAATCCCCGAGAAGCAACTGGACGTATTGTATGTGCTAATCGTCACCTAGCTAAAAAACCTGTGGATATTGAGGTTCCACAGTCTGTACTTCCCAATACTGTATCTGAAGCAGTTGTTAGAATACCTTACGATAAGCAAGTAAAACAAGTGCTTGGTAATGGGAAAAGAGGCGGTCTAAATGTAGGAGCTGTTCTTATTCTCCCTGAGGGGTTTGAATTAGCCCCTCCCGATCGTATTCCTGCTGAAGCGAAGGAAAAAGTAGGGGATCTCGCATTATTCCAGAACTATCGCCCCGATGAGAAGAATATTATTGTAATAGGACCAGTTCCTGGTAAAGCATACAGTGAGATTGTTTTCCCTATTCTTTCACCAGATCCTGCTGTTGATAAGGAAGCGCATTTTCTGAAATATCCCATACATGTGGGGGGGAATAGAGGGAGGGGGCAGATATATCCTGATGGTAGTAAAAGCAATAATACGGTTTATGTCGCTTCAGCGACGGGAAGAATAACTAAGGTATTACGCAAAGATAAAGGTGGATATGAAATAACTATCGAAAGAGCATCGGATGGTCGTCAAGTAATTGATACTGTACCTCCAGGACCAGAACCTATTATTACAGAAGGTGAGTTTATTGAGGCTGATCAACCATTAACTAGTAATCCTAATGTTGGTGGGTTTGGTCAGGGAGATGCAGAAATAGTCCTTCAGGATCCTTTGCGTGTTCAGGGTCTTCTACTACTCTTCGCATCAGTTATTCCGGCACAGATATTCCCGGTACTTAAAAAGAAACAGTTTGAGAAGGTGCAATTGGCTGAGACGAATTTCTAGATACGCATACCCCAATCTTTTTTCTTTGAAAATTTGAATCGGAGTGTTTAATCCGTGCAACTCCTACATCTTACTGATAACCAACAATGAGATTGAGTTTGAGTTTCGAGTATTAATGCAACATGGTGAAGGTCTCTACATAGATTGAATGTTCCGAGTACCATTATACCTTTACTTATCAATCTACGATGGAGGTGCACGGTGGGGGTGGAACTATTACTTCTCCTTCACCCTTCCACTATTCCTAACACAATAAGACGAGTGGGTAATTGGGTGTGTGTCGTAAATTGAGACATTCCCCCCACTCGAAAGGGAAAGATCTGATAAGATCTTTATATTATCCGCGTCCGTGGAAGGAACAATTATTTTAATGGATTCAGCAAGATATCATAGAGAGATTTGAGAATCGTAAATATCCCTACCTTATTTCTAACCCCCCCCCCCTAACCTAATGGGAATAGATTCCCCTCGTACCGATACAGAGGAACCAGGGATTGTTCGGACTTGGTCGAATAATTCCGAAAAAAAATTCATCCCGTATATTTATCTCTGACTCTTTCAAATTCATAATCAGTATAAAGCGGAGGAATGCTATCTAGATATAGTTTATGCAGCTTAGTATGGTGGTGTATGAGATCCTACCAGATCACCTGAAACAACTCATTCTTAATACTCCTCCATCAATCTGGATAATGGGGAGTAAAAATTACCAACGATGGGGTTGGAGAGACTTTATCTCCCAAACATAACCTGGAACGGATAAAGTCTCTCCAACTCGAGGGATTATTCATCTTCCTGGATAGATACAGGATGGGGTGATCCCTACCATCACCACTATAGAGATGATCCTAATCCCGAGTATGCTCCGTAGAAAAATATTCCCAGTAAACCAATCACGAGTGTACCAGTTACAGTCCCTATTAGCCACAGAGGAATCCTTCCAGTGGTATTGGCCATTTCTATTACTCCCTCTCTCACTCCATCAGGTGATCGTGACTCGAGACATACACAGTCACAGATAATTACACGGATAATTGGGACTTTAGACCCTTCCAAGTATAGGAATTAGTCTAATAAGTTACTGCTACTTCTAATTAAAGAAATGATTGGAAAATAGAACGGCGGGTACAAAAATCAATAACAATCCCCAATAGAGACTCGTACGGTTCGATTCTACACTCTGTTTGTTCGGGTTTGGTTGTGTCATAACTCCACAGTTATTCAAATTATCGTTGAATGAATTGCATCGCTGATATGGATCCCGAGAAAGAAACCGTAGGTACGGCTAGTCCATGAACGGCCAACCATCTAACTGTGAAGATTGGATAAGTTCTATCTAGAGTCATTGGTACCTCCTAGAGGGGTCTAGTAAATTCATCGACCTGTTCCAGTGAATCGAAACGGCCAGTTACTAATGGAACTTCCTGCCGGCTCTCCGTAAAATATTCATTCGGACGAGGGCTTCCAAACACATCGTAAGCCAGACCTGTACTAACAAATAACCAACCTGCAATGAACAGGGAAGGTATAGTAATGCTATGGATTACCCAGTATCGAATACTGGTAATAATATCAGCGAAGGGGCGCTCTCCCGTATTACCAGACATGATTAGCTCCGTATATTCGTGTGGGACAAGGTAAATTTATTACTGGAACGTACAATGGCTGGGGGTCGAGAACCACTAATACGTTCCATAACTCCTTGTTAGGTTATCAATCATATTGTACCAGGGGTATCTTTAGAACATACTGGATCAGTATAGTCAGCCTCCTCCCGACGCAGCAATATAACATAACTTCAACACGGAAGGGTGGGATTTGTACATAGAGGTTTCGATCCCTCGCTCGTATTATTCCATTATTCAGCACCACCAAAACTACTTGTTGTACTAATCGATGGAGAATCTCTTCCATTACCCTCGGAGAATACGTCTAAGTATTGATACTGTGAAATATTTGAATCATATCGAGACTGATTCGGCGGTTCGTGCGGAAGCAGCTACCAGTACTAGGAATTACTACGCAATATAACCAATGATTGGAAGGAGGAGTAGATGGACTTGATTCCAAATCTCCCCGTGGGAGTCACTCTTTCATCATTCCTTCGAAGTATTACTAGGTCTTTCTCGGTGATGGATGAGAAGTAGTAAATTACTCCCAAACATCAGGTATATCTTGTAGATATTGGAACCCAAACGGAAATTATACATTCTCAAGGAGGATTTGTAACAGTTTCGACGGGAGAATAGGAATGATTTGACCGGAGTGATAATGCAATTAATACCGAATTCTCGATAAAGTTCAAGATTTTGGCAGAGACTGCATTGGTACTCGATACAATCTGATTCGTTCAAAGAATCCGGGAGTAATTTCGGAGTGGGTAGAATCATTGAGCCCTTACACGTTTAAATTACCCCAATCCTTTCTCATGAGCCAGGGTTCGTTCTAATCACGTTTCAACTACGGGGGAATGGTGAGCTAATACTCCATCCCAATCCACGAAAACCCTTTCCCATTTGTGGGGTATAATCTTAGGTAATTACCTCACAGAGTTGTATACTACATTCGTTGGTGCAAACGGGTATATTATTCTATGCTTACTCTACTTAGTCATTCCGGATTTTTACTGGCCGCATCAACTTCCACCCCAGTATTATTCATCGGTTTGAATAAGATACGGCTGATTCGATACAAGAATGGAGGAGAACTCACAGGTTCTGCAGATTCCACCGCATCTCCCAATGCTTCCTAGCGATCGATGCTTCCATCAATCCCAAGCAAGGGACATATGGGTTAGATACTGCCTTTACTTCGCCCACTCGGAATAAAATGGTTGAAGCTTTGCTTTCTGGAATCGTTCTGGGTCTGATCCCAATAACCCTAGCTGGATTATTTGTAACTGCATATTCGCAGTATCGACGTGGTGATCAATTGGATCTTTGACCGAAGATCCCGATCATTCCGGTACAGTCTATTGTTGCTTTTAATGGACCCCTCCGAGTGAATGGAGGGGTCCTATTCCGCAGGAATGTTCGATCAGCAGGAGATTTAGGGAGAAAATAAAGGAGAGGGCCCAGTTTAATCCTTCCCTTCAATAATCACGCCCTGTAGGATTCGAACCTACGGCATCAGGTTTTGGAGACCTACGTTCTACCGAGCTGAACTAAGAGCGCTTATTTTTACCCCTCACCATACCACTCCACTCCTTCTATTTCTCCGAATTTGTAGGGGATATCAAATATCCCGACGCCTTAGTGGTATTGGGGGTAGGGATGGCAGGATTTGAACCTGCGACATTTTGTACCCAAAACAAATGCGCTACCGAACTGCGCTACATCCCTCTACCTCTACTACTTTTCGGAATAGATTATAATGGATCCTACTAATACTTAGCCACATCCCACCGAATGGGTTTTATTTCGAGTATTCACCGTTTCTACTACTCCTTCCTCTTCCTTAACAATCCCCTGAGTATGGGGGAAGGAGTGGGTGATGATTGGGCGATACGTACACTCCCCGTACGAGGTCGATGGTAATATTTTCCCGTCAATTCCCGTAATATGTAATTGTTTCAATAGCACCTGCCACTAATGTATATGCGCATGCATGTACGTGTACCTATATCTGTATATATCTATATCTATATATATATATATAGATATATATATATATATAGATATATATATATATATATAGATATATATATAGATATATATATAGATATATATCTATATATCTATATATAGATATATATATATATATATATATAGATATATATGCACATGCATACATGGACGTATTTATCCGTATCCATCCATATCCATGCGTATCTGTATATATACCTATTTATCCATCCATACTCTATGATTCCTCGAAGGGAGAGCTTACAATGCAAGACGTGAAATCATATCTTTCCACAGCCCCTGTACTAGCTGCATTATGGTTTGGTTCATTAGCTGGTTCATTGATCGAAATAAATCGTTTCTTCCCGGATGCTTTAGTCTCCCCCACCTTTTAAGGAGTACTCTTACTAACTGGAGGGGGAAGTAACGGGTTGGGGGGGTTAAGAAACAAGATCAGATTGATTGGGAGAGCCTTGGCCAGATTGGGATAGGCATTTTCAATAGTACTTAACGTATCAATAGGGATTTTATTCTTTTTTTTTTTTCCAACCTCCCCCTCCCCCCCCCCTTCCCCTTTTACCCACTCCTCCCCCCAACCGAGGTTTGGTAGGTTTGGAACCGGATATTCGGAGTAATCCCATGGCGAAAAGTAGAAGTGTAAGAGTAACAATTACTCCAGAATGCACTGGTTGTGATCGGGGTGATGGTGGTGAAGGATTATCAGGTATTTCTAGATACACAACCCAAAAAAATCGTCGCAATACACCCACACGATTAGAATTGAAAAAATTTTGTCCTTTCTGTCACAAGCACATCACTCACAAAGAATTGAAAAAGTGAGGTGATAATATTCTTGTACAAATACTCGGGATTGATTAAATTCATCGAAGTTTTCAGAGTGAATTATGAACAGGTTCAAACGATCCCTCCGCAGGCGTTCACCACCAATCAGATCTGGTGAGGTTATTGACTATAAGAATATAAACTTATTGCGCAGATTTGTCAGTGAACAAGGAAGGATTTTATCCAGGCGAATGAATAGATTGACTTCTAAACAACAGCGCTCAGTGACTGTTGCTATTAAACGAGCTTGTATCTTATCCTTGCTACCCTTCCTCAGTAGTGGTAGTTAGTATCAGTGAGAGTTGAATAGAATTCTATTACAGAACCGTGAGATTGATCATTGGGTGGAATCAGTATTCTTTGCTCACTAGAATCAATAGTTTCAGATATTGAAGGGTATGGTTTGGTCGCCCACATACTCTCATCCATCGATCCTATGTTCCTGTAGATAGTTCAGTGTATGGGTGTGTAGTATTTTATTAACCCTCCCCCTTTCCCACCCTCCGTTCGGGATAAGTATCTATAGGGGGTATCCTCCCCTATAGATGTTTGATTAGTCGGAAAATACTATACATCCACATATCCACATACTCTGATTTCTTACCACCCCCTCCCCCTTCTTCCTTTTCTCTCACTGGCGCTCGTCACAGTGTTACAATATACTCTTCCCATCCATCCGTAGAGTAATCTACCCATGCCCCGTAAGCAGTGGCGACTTTACCCACAGAACTATCCACTAATACTTTCTAATATACTGAGGTAACAATCTTTATCTGGAATAGCCATCTGTGCAAGTATCTTGCGATTCAAACGAACCTGGTTTTTGCATAAATAGTGAATCGTACCGTTATGAGTAATCCCATTATCTCGGGCCGCCGCATTAATCCTAGAAATCCATAAACGACGAATCTCTCTCTTGCGATTAGCCCTATCTCGGTAAGCGTAAACTAAAGCCTTCATTCCTTGCTGATTAGCGGTTCGGAAAAGTTTTGAATGAGCCCCCCGAAACCCCGATGCAAGTGCGAGAATATTCTTCCGATGCCTCCGAGCTACATATCCACGTTTCACTCTAGTCATTGATGCTTGTTCTCGCGGATTACTAAGTTCTAGTTCAAGAATATTCTATCGATATTGAATATTTTATCCATTAGTACGTTATAGAATGACTTCCCCCCTCCCCCCCCCCCTTCTATCCATCCCCATTCATGGAGCCCTCTACGAGGGGATGAACTTGTGTATCTATTCCAAGTACCATACGCGCGTGTATATGTCGTTTATGTGATATGTATATATATATATACATATATATGCGTGTATACGTAATGCATACGTATGCATAGGACTCACTCACATCAATAGGAATTACCTAGGAGGATACGATATATTGTATTGATTACTTCAAACGTGAGACCTGATCTTTCTGGAGTGGGAGATAAAGATTCCAATGGCTTTTGCTACTATAACCTTCCCAGCCATGAATTCTTTGGGTTAAGTACCCTTTCGGTGATCGGGGAATCGAACCTTGAACCGATAGAAATCGGGGATTCCATAGTTTTTACAGTTCTCCTCTCAACAGTGGGGTCCTCTCTATACGCCGGAGCTCTAAATCCCGCGACGAATGGGATGATAATGCCATTGGGAAGTTGTATAATTACCAATTCTTAGCTCCACCCAAATCATTGAGTAGTAATTTACTCTCGCGGAGAGAGATGAATAATTATTCGTACAGTAACGGCATGTCATTTCAAGAGTTAGCTGGGTAACTGACCCTATGAGTCTGTTACTGCAACGGTACCGGGATAGTTATTATGCTTTCCCCTCCCACTATTCCTCCGCTTAATGAATCGATTGTTATTCATCATCATCGAGGAATTGCTTCCATTCCGTATCGGGATGATTGGATTCGCACCAATGGGAACCATAAATTTCATCTATGTATGAGGTAGATGATGGATCTTCAACCGACTCCGTCGGAAGAGTTCTTACGCAGTATCGATCCCTTCCTTTCGTTCAGTCTCCGATCCGAACAGGTCGCACATACACCCTAGTACATACTCCTCTACGCTGAGGACATCCCCGAAGAGCGGGAGATTTTGATCTACCCCCCAACGGTTGTCTCACATTCCTAATAAGTTGTCGAATAGTTGGCATTTATAATTCCATGCAGAAATGATTGGTTTGGATTAATCCCAACCACATACCCAATTGTTATGGGATTGATGGTTCTTCCTGAAACGTTCCATGCGGAGAATAACCAGGATTCATTCCCAGAGCGGGATGAGGGAGAATTTTGAAATCCTCTTCCCCCGTAATCTGTGATGGGAGTATTTACCCTGCAATCTTAGAGTTTACCCATTCGTAAATTACCCGTGGGATGAGAAATTCATTGTTCACTGATACAGAATTTACCAGAGACTAGAATGGGAGGAATTCTAATTGATTGCTGAATCCGAAGAAGTTTCTGATGCTACGGAATCGACGGTGCCATAAGCTTTAGCTTCTCCTGCTGACGTAAAAGCATCCCTTTCCATATCCTCGGAAATTACCCATAAAGGTTTGCCCGTTCTTTGTGCATAAACCTTGGCAATACAATCACGAAGTTTCAATACCTCTTCCGCTTCCATAATACATTCTCCTGCTTGTCCATCATAATAAGAACTAGCAGGTTGATGAATCATAACCCTGCTTTGTGTGGTGATTCTTTTTGAGAATCGACCGAACCGTACGGGCATTTTCGTGCATACGGCTCATCATTGGATTAAGTACGGGAGAGTGGGTAGGTACCCGGTAGAATACCCGGTCCCGCACCAACTCATGAATCCGGTACTGATTGAATCTGCGTACCATCCTTTTCCTAGAAAGATACTGTGATGGTTCCGTTGCTCCCGTTCCGGATAGCAATCCCAAAGTTTTTACTTATTCCACAGATTGATCAGGATTATACAGTTCCTAGTACTATTGAAATTCCGTTTCGTATCATGCAGGGATGGTTTATGACGCTAGAATAAACTCGTAACTCATGAATTTGAATTTGCGTAGGATGGAGAATAATTCTGATTCTGGTCTACCACCTTGATACTTCCGGACGTTCCAGCAGTATTTATACCAAGTTATATATGCCATGCTATTATTACCTCGATTAAATACGGTGAAGGCATAGTCTCTCTTTCCCTTACTGGGACCATTGGCGCCAAGCGTGAGGTAGTGCTATACGTTTAGTAACCTCTCCCCCGGTTGATATGGAAGATCCCATTGAAGCAGCTAATCCCATGCGAATGGTATGTACATCTGGTACTACGAATTGCATAGCGTCATAAACGGATATTCCTGGCAATACTGCCCCCCCCGGGGAGTTGATGTATGAGTACATGTTCTTATTCTCATCCTCCCCATTCAGGTACATCATGATACCAATAGGTTGATTCGCAATTTCGTCATCCACTTGCTGACCCAGAAAAAGCAATCTTTCTCGATGAAGTCGGTTGATTGGGATAGATTCTTCATTCTCCCCCCCCGGAACCGTACAAGCACTTTTAGAAGCATACGGCTCGATTGGTTTTAATAAGTAGAAAAATCTCTTTGTTAGATACTGATTATTCACCAAAAAAAAATATTCGGTTACTTTCCCGTATTCGTTGGGGATATTACATTATCCCCCACTCTACCCTTATTACTCCCAGTTCGAGTTTGTTTTCTATCCCGAGCCGAACTTACCGAACCATCCCTCAATTGATGCACTGTCTAATAATCATCCTCGCTGCATCAAAATTATCTTGTTCACAAATAGGTCCCTCTAAAAGAATCTTTGGGTTTATGCTCTACTTCGGGGTAATTTCATCCGATCCCCACTCGTGCATACAGAACAGGTGGAATTATTACCGTTTGTGCATCGAAAACTCTATCTTATTCACCCTCACCGTCCATTCCTTCCAGTCCTTATGTAGCGATTGCAGAATCGGTAGTAGGAATTGGAAGAGTTTGTTACTCATAATCATCGGATTCTACTGAACGAAGCCTGGATACTCTATTAGTTCGAACTAACCATGGATTCGCATAATTGATGGATCCCCGTTCAATCTCTCAATATTCTCTCACGCGTTAGACCGTTGCTATTTTAGCCAATCCCAGGTGAGGCAAGAGCATCTCGAACCGGAAGAGATGGTGGGAATAAATTCCATGTGACCCGGAATGTATAACAAGTCGCACTATACGTCAACCCAAACTGCATCCTCTTCCCCAGGGAGACGAAAAGGCACTTTCGGAACACCAATAGGCATGCGAGAGAGAAATAGAGATTGACCTCTGATTCGGAAGCGTAATCTCCAACAGCAAATAGAATTCTATGTAATATTATAACATACCCGAATTGGACAAGTATGAATGTATGCATTAGCGATTAAGCACACATCTTGATCAGTGGCAGATACGGAATCCTATTCACCGTGGTTAGTAAATAATAATTGGGACCAATCCCCGCATTGTTATGCATAATATACAGATGTTAGAATATCTCTGTCTATCCCTATTTATAGGGATGGTATTGATGCCCCTCACCCTTGCAATAGATGTGCGACTCGGATTGGGACATGTAACTCGAAGCAGAACCTTGGGTTATTATCCAGTCAGAGTCTCATCCAATAGCAGGATATTCTAATGCAAAAAAGTTACGTAGTATTTACTCTTAAGGGGTATTTAAATGGGTTTGCCCCGGTACCGCGTTCATACTGTCGTATTGAATGATCCCGGTCGTTTAATTGCTGTACATTCAATGCATACAGCCCTAGTCTCTGGTTGGGCTGGTTCAATGGCCTTGTACGAATTAGCAGTTTTTGATCCATCTGATCCTGTTCTTGATCCGATGTGGAGGCAAGGTATGTTTGTTATACCCTTCATGACTCGCATAGGAATAACAAAATCATGGGGAGGCTGGAGCATCACCGGAGATACTGTAACCGATGCAGGTATTTGGAGTTATGAGGGTGTAGCCGCAGCACATATTACACTATCTGGTTTATCATTCCTGTCGGCTATCTGGCATTGGGTATATTGGGATTCAGATCTGTTCCGTGACGAACGTACGGGAAAACCATCCCTAGACCTGCCTAAGATTTCTGGAATTCATTCATTCCTGTCAGGAGTCCTTTGTTTTGGATTCGGGGCATTCCACGTAACAGGTTTATTCGGTCCTGGAACATGGGTATCTGACCCCTATGGATTAACCGGAAAGGTACAACCCGTGGATCCAGCATGGGGAGCCGAGGGTTTTGATCCCTTCGTTCCAGGAGGAATAGCTTCTCATCATATCGCAGCAGGTATATTAGGTATATTGGCTGGGTTATTCCATCTCAGCGTTCGTCCCCCTCAACGTTTATACAAAGCATTGCGTATGGGGAATGTTGAAACTGTTCTATCCAGTAGTATCGCTGCTGTTTTCTCCGCAGCCTCCGTAGTTTCTGGAACTATGTGGTATGGTTCCGCCACCACTCCAATCGAATCATTTGGTCCTACTCGTTACCAATGGGATCAAGGATATTTCCAGCAGGAGATAGATCGACGAATTCGTGCCGGTAGGGCCGAGGGCCTAAGTCCGTCAGAGGCTTGGTCTAAAATCCCGGAAAAATTAGCTTTTTATGATTATATTGGCAATAATCCAGCCAAGGGTGGATTATTTAGAGCAGGCTCGATGGACAATGGAGATGGAATAGCCGTTGGTTGGTTAGGCCATGCCGTCTTCAGGGATAAGGAAGGGCATGAGTTATTTGTGCGTCGCATGCCTACTTTCTCCGAAACATTCCCAGTAGTTCCGGTAGATGGGGAAGGAATTGTGAGAGCTGACGTTCCATTCCGACGGGCGGAATCAAAATATAGTGTCGAACAAGTAGGTGTAACTGTTGAGTTTTACGGTGGTGAACTCGACGGTGCCAACTTCAGTGATCCCGCTACGGTGAAGAAATATGCCAGACGTGCTCAATTGGGTGAGATTTTTGAATTCGATCGTGCAACCCTGAAGTCAGATGGTGTTTTTCGCAGCAGCCCAAGGGGCTGGTTCACCTTCGGTCATGCTACATTCGCTCTTCCTTTCTCCTTCGGACATATCTGGCATGGTGCTAGGACTCTATTCAGGGATGTTTTTGCCGGTACCGATCCCGATTTAGATACTCAGGTTGAATTCGGAGCTTTCCAGAAACTAGGGGATCCAACCACCGAGAGACGAGCGGTATAACCTTATTCTGTTCCATTTCCAGAATTGGGTTCCGATACTTATTGAGTACGACCAGTGATAAAGTCTCGGTAATACAGATTCCCCCTCCCCGGTAATGGAAACTCACTATTCAATCCACACTCGATCGTAATATTTTCATCCTCGTAGATATACACACACGCATACATCCCACCCGGAAATGGAGGGATTGGTAATAGTTCTCACAGAATTGGGGAAGTAATCTATTAATTAGTGCAAGAGCTATCTCCGTAACCATCATTTACGATCAAACTTATGGAAGCATTGGTTTATACATTCCTGTTGGTGGCCACTTTAGGTATAATTTTTTTTGCTATCTTTTTCAGAGAACCACCCAAAGTTCCGAATAAGGGAAAGGGATGATTTCTTCACCCCATACCGGAATACTTTTTCATTTGCTACGTGCAGGAAATAGTGAAAGACCTTCCCCCACTTCCCAGGGAAGGTCTCTCTCAATCAATAATCAATCTTCGTGTTCTTCGAAGGGATCTCTAAGGTCTTCAGAGGGTTGGCCAAAAGCGGTGTACAAAGCGTAACCGGTGAAGCTCACGGGTAAACAGGATATGGAGATGGCGACCAAGGTTGCAGTTTCCATTGCTAGGTAATCTCGGAATAATGGTTCGTTTCTAATATGGTAGTACACAAAGTTAATGAATCTCAACTAATTCAATAAGTTTTACGGCTACAAAGATTATCGACGATACTCCCAGAGCCAAACCGAGACAGAGTGGTTTGGGAGTTTTTTTGAAACCACTCAATTCGGAATATGGTAAAGTAGCCCCTGGATGGGGAACTACACCCCTTATGGGTCTTTCCATGGCATTATTTGCAGTATTTTTGGTTATTATCCCGGAAATTTACAATTCTTCCGTTTCATTGGATGGGCTTTCAATGAGTTGGTAACGAATTAATATCATAGAGTCGTTTCATATCCCCCAGTGAATAAATGGCTGGGGGATTGAAGGATCATCCCAAAATACGAGAGATAGTTGAATCGCGTAACCATTGAATTCAAGGGTTTTTGTGATATGGGTGTGTGACCCGCTAGAACCAATTCCATTTGATGGATAAGGAGCTACTTCTCTTACGGAGGGATAAGTCCACCCTGCTGGATTCTAATAGCATAGCATTTAGAGCGCGAGGTGTATAGAGTCAATCGATGAATATTTGGACTATGATTAATTCCACGATCTACTATCTATGCCCCGTCATCGCGTTGCTAGCAAAAGCTTTATGGGGTTGTTCCACATGCTTCCGATACAACGGTTCCTTGATATTGGTTCAGCGAAGGGATTGAGTAATAGATTTTACTACCCTTCCAAGGCTGAGTTTACTTACTTGAATGATGGTGGGGGGTGTTTACCCATCATTCCCTCCACTTACCAATAGAAGTATCATCGGGGTGCAGTAGAAATCTAATGTTTAAATATATCTATACAAAGGGATTGGAACGGGATAAATCCTATGAATCCTTCTATTGGTTCATCCATGATTGGATTTGATAGGGAAAGAGATTGCTCAAAAAGCCAGCAATATGTTTACCCACCCGGTCAGAATGTATGAGCTAACGTGAGATCGAGGCGAAGAATATTTTGAGGTAGATTCTCCACCCTACCGACCCGTTACTCTACGAGAAATAACTGAGGACTATTCAACAGTTATTCGGATGCTCAAGTAACGTCTGAATATTCTCGCTCAAGCTGTATGAAGGTAAATTTTCATGTACAGTTTCTCAAGGGGGAGGTTATAAATACTTACCCATCTTAATAAAGTGTATGATTGGTTCGAGGAGCGTCTCGAGATTCAGGCGATTGCCGATGATATTACCAGTAAATATGTTCCTCCCCATGTAAATATCTTTTATTGCTTAGGAGGAATCACATTAACTTGTTTCTTAGTTCAAGTAGCTACTGGTTCTGCTACGACTTTTTACTACCGCCCGACCGTTACGGAAGCTTTCTCTTCCGTTCAATATATAATGACTGAAGTCAGTTTCGGTTGGCTAATCCGATCAGTTCATCGATGGTCAGCGAGTATGATGGTTCTGATGATGATTTTGCACGTATTCCGCGTTCATCTTACGGGGGGTTTCAAAAAACCTCGCGAATTAACTTGGGTTACGGGTGTAATTCTAGCTGTACCAACCGTATCTTTCGGTGTAACCGGTTACTCTTTGCCTCGGGATCAAATTGGTTATTGGGCGGTTAAAATTGTGACTGGTGTACCTGAAGCTATTCCCGTAATAGGGTCTCCTTTGGTAGAATTATTACGCGGAAGTGTTAGTGTAGGTCAATCCACATTAACTCGTTTCTATAGTTTACACACTTTCGTATTACCCCTTCCTACTGCTGTATTTATGTTAATGTATTTTCTAATGATCCGTAAGCAAGGTATTTCGGGTCCTCTATAATACGGAGAACCGAGAGATATTTCTCCAACTATCGGAGCATCAGGATTTCCGAATACCATTCCACCGCCATCGATATTTCTTACTATAAAAGGTAAGAGATTTCTTCGGTTTCATTATAAAACTTGAAGTCCTTCTTCGAAAGACTTTAAGTTTCGCGTTCTCAAGGGAAAGATGGATTACGGGAGTGTGTGACTCGAATGAGGAACTAGGCTATGCAGGTGTATCAATAGGATCTGCCACATCAATGAACGTGTCTCTATTCCGATTTCCCTTTCACTCCTTAAAGGGTTAGAACTTGGATGAGACTTTCAATCCCCTCCCACACTCTATAGAGAATTCTTTTCCATGACCGAATCTATGAAAGGGCTTCGTGAAATCCAATCGATCCGGATTGTCCGCGGATGATTTGGAGTGTATGGTTGGGAAACGCATTCATTCCCTCTGCGTTTTCGCGAAAGGGGATATTACCATCGGAGCGGGGGAAGGGTCTGAAGAAACTAAAAATGAGCCGAAGTTTCAATGGGTTAAAACCTAGTACGTTTCAATATTTTCAAGTATTACTTTTCCTCCCACGGAAAATCTCAACGTTTGGGTGGTGAGATGATCCAAAAAGCATATCGAACAAGATTTGAGCTAACTTGGATAATAAGCCTTTCACTAAACTGGTATTTTTACTATTTATCCATTCCCCCAGGGAGAAGTCATCGATGCAGCGGAGAGTTGGCAAATATATCCTCCCCTCACTTTCGTGGAGGGATTCCCAGGATGGAATAATAATTCCAGTGATTGCTTGAGCCGGATGATAAAAAATTCTCATGTCCGGTTCTCTTGGGGGGTAATAAGGTACCTATCCCGATAACGAAAAAACCTGATTTGAATGATCCTGTATTAAGAGCTAAATCAGCTAAGGGTATGGGGCATAATTATTACGGAGAGCCCGCTTGGCCCAATGATCCTTTGTATATATTCCCGGTAGTAATCCTGGGAACCATTGCTTGTGCTGTAGGATTAGCAGTTCCGGAACCATCAATGATTGGTGAACCGGCGAATCCATTTGCAACTCCCTTAGAAATATTACCTGAATGGTATTTTTATCCGGTATTTCAAATACTTCGCACAGTACCTAATAAATTATTGGGTGTACTTCTAATGGCTGCAGTACCGGCAGGATTATTAATAGTACCTTTCTCAGAAAATGTTAATAAATTTCAGAATCCCTTTCGTCGTCCAGTAGCTACAACTGCCTCTTCAATCGGTACCGCAGTAGCTATTTGGTTGGGTATTGGAGCAGCTCTGCCTATTGATAGATCCCTAACTTTGGGACTTTTTTAATAATACCCTGCCAGATATAATTTGTATTTATTGAATATCCCTCTACACCTGGGGGGTTTTGGAACAGATTCCCCCTAGGTGCATTGGGATGTATCACATACCTCCCCCCCCTCCCCCCCCTCCCCCCCCCTCCCCATCCCGATGGTAATTATTCGGAGGGCCCAGTTCCTATTCCTTATACGATCCCTCCGATCAACCGATTACCGGAGGGACTGGACAAACGTAAAAGGAAGCATTTATAGATATAGAAGCCCCTTATTCCGTCGGATTACTCAATGGAGAATTTATCTCTGGGTGACTGGATTGCAAAATGTTCCTTCAAAGCTTCCACAACCTGTTCCACGGATTTACTTCCAAAATTCTTAATCTTTCTCGAATCATCCTGGCTATAGTTCAAAAGATCCGATATTGTATGTACGTTCATTTTCTTGGGACAGTTATAAGCTCTAGCAGGTAATTTTAAATGGTCGATAGAGGTATGTCCATAAGTAAGTTTTTTTGCCATTTCATTTACATTGACTGAGACGGGGATGGAAGAAAAATCCTCTCCGTCGGATTCGTATTTCTCGTCCGTTCTATCAATCAATTCCTTCCCCCCCACGCGTAGGAAAGGGATGGATAAGTCAATCAGATTTCGAGAAGCTTCATAAAGTGCTTCTTCAGGAGTTAAACCTCCATTGGTCCAGATCTCGATAAAGAGTATCTCCCGTACTTCGTTGTTATTCTCGAAGGAATGGACACTGTAATTTGCATTTCAAATGGGCGCGAATACAGCATCTACAAAGAACTCTCCATTCCGGGATTCCCTCAAATTACACGTACGATACCCACGATTCTTCTCAATCTTCGATTCGATATCTAAGGAGGTTGCTTTAGTAGCAGTAGCTGTATGTTGTGAAGCATCAATTATTTGAACGGGGGGTGGTAGTGTAATGTCCCCGGCAGTTATATTTCCAGGACCGGTAATGGAAATAGATGCTGCTTGGGTCTCGTAAGAATCGCTTCTAAGTACAATCTCTTTCAAATTAATTGTAATATCGTGAACCGATTCCCGAACGCCAACTAGTGTGGAATATTCATGCACCACATTTCTAAACTTTGCATATGTTATACTTGTTCCTTCTATTCCTCCAAGCAAAGTCCTACGCATAGCAACCCCTACTGTATTGGCTTGACCCTTACCGAAGGGAGATGCAACAAAGCGTCCGTAGTGAAGGCGTTTACTCTCTATTTTGGATTCGATACACCTCCATTGCAATATTTGAGCGGGTACTGGTGCTTCGTCTTGAATCATAACACGATCCCTATGCAATATATTGAATAGTTATACACGTTTCTTTTTGGGGGGTCTACACCCATTATGCGGCGTAGGAGTTACATCACGTACGAAACCCAAAACTACACCACTTCTACGAATAGCACGTAATGCTGTGTCTCTTCCCGGACCAGGACCACTTATCATGACTTCCGCTTGTTTCATACCCTGATCGATTGATGTACGAACAGCATTCTCTGTCGCAGTTTGAGCAGCAAATGGTGTACTTTTTTTCGTGCCTCTGAATCCACAAGCACCTGCAGGAGACCAGGAAACAACCTGTCCCCGAACATCCGTGACGGTAGCGATAGTATTATTAAAACTTGCCCGGATATGAATAACCCCTTTGGGTATTTTGCGTCTCATCCTACGCGAACTAATTCTTCCTACAGGTTTTGGCATACTCGATCTATTCCCTATAAACAAATGAATTTACCAGTGAGTAATATTGAGCCTTTTCACTAACCTTCGCTCTCGATGCGAATAGTTATTATCCTTGTCTCTGCTTGTGCTTCGGATTGGGACAAATCATCACGATTCGTCCCCGTCTACGAATTAGTCGACACTTTTCACAAATCCTACGGACGGAAGCACGAATCTTCATTTTATTCTTTCCCCTTCCTGCACTCCTAATTCTACGTAGTACTCAGCGAACAGAAACATCTTCCTATTACTATTGAGATTCGATACTGATCCTTATCAAACTCTTGATTATTCCACCAATCCCTAACAGTTATTGTGGAGTCTCATTCGGTGATCTGTTTCGGAGGCGGTAAATGATACGTCCCTTAGTTAAATCATAGGGACTCAATTCCACTTTTGCTCTATCTCCAGTCAATATTCGTATATAATTGCGTCGAATTCTACCCGAGACATGGGCCATGACCTGGCATCCATTGTCTAAGCAAACCCGAAACGTGGCATTAGGTAGTGATTCGGTAACTATACCTTCCGCGTCAATCAAATCTTGTTTCTTCATTATCAAAGGTGAAATATCTTTATTATTAACCGGCGCCGTTAGAAGTAGTACTAATTGAACCGCTACTCGTAGAGACTACCCCGAAAATAGTGATTTCAGAAATCTTCCTATAAATCACCATACATAGCATAAGATTTCTCCTCCGATTCGTTTCTGTCGAGCTTCCCAATCCGTCACAATCCCAGCGGATGTCGAAAGAATCACAATTCCCATTCCACCCAATACTTCAGGAATCTCCCGATGATTAGAATACATTCTCAATCCAGGTTTACTGATACGTTTCAGAGCTGTGATGTATGGCTCTCTCTTCCTCCCCTGATACTTCGGGGTCAAGGTTGGGAAAGACTTATTACCCTCCCTATGTTCTCCAAGATTATCAATAAATCCTTCTTGTAGAAGAATTCTTCCGATGCTTTTAGTAATCCTAGTGGCGGGTACTTGAACTGTTGCGGTTTTTCGCACGTTAGCGTTTCTTACGGAAGTTATCATACTGGCGACGGTATCGTTACCCGTGAGAATTAATTATTATTTATGAATATGAATCGAGTGTGTTAAGCATATTCTACAGAGAATCTCTTTATGGTATTCCTGCATTATCTATCCATCCATCCATCAATCTAATGAATTTGTCCCAAGACTTCTGGATATACATCCATAAAAATTTCATTCGGATCAACCGTGAGGGAGATATATCCTCCGCTCCCCGCCCTCCCCCCCTCCCCCCCCCCTCCCCCCATTCGGTAAGGGAGGGTTGGTGAAGGGATTGGATATCGAGGAATAAGTTGATAATTCATTCGAGATTTGGATCAATCGTATACGAAACAGTATCCGTCACGGTATCAAGTTTATACCCCATCCCCCTACTCTTTCTCCCTCCCCTCCCCCCTCCTCCCCTTCCCTCTCTATCTCTCTCTTCCCCTCACAATACTTCGGGGGCTAATGAGACTATTTTGGTGAAGTTACTCCCCCTCGATTCTCGAGCGACTGGACCGAATACTCTAGTCCCTCTGGGGTTCCCTTCCTGATTGGTAACAACCGCTGCATTATCATCGAATCGTACTATCATTCCGTTGCTACGTTTCACTCCCTTACAAGTACGTACAGCTACTGCTCTAACTATTTCTGACTTTTCCAAGGGCATATTAGGTACTGCTTCCTTGACCGTAGCGGTGATAATGTCACTAATACTTGCATATTTACGATTACTAGTTCCTAGGACTCGAATGCGCATTAATTTTCGAGCTCCACTGTTGTCCGCTACATTTAAATAACTTTGGGGTTGAATCATTTCTCCTCAAACGTATGGGTATGTATATATATATATATTTATATCCCCGAGTGTGAGGATAATATTCCCGGATACTGAGTAGGAATATCTTATTAGGTCCATTGAATATTTGGAGGAGTGTGGTAGGAATGGAGAGGGTAATATCCCTCCCGCAGCGCTCTCCAATCTTACTATGCTTATGACTACATATCTATAGATCTCGTGACGGTAACAGATTGAGTACGTACGGGCATTTTATACGCAGCTATTCCCATAGCTGCTCGGGCAATACTCTCTGATACCCCACTTATTTCATAAAGTATCCGACCCGGCTTAGTCACAGCAACCCAATATTCTGGAGATCCCTTTCCCGACCCCATGCGTGTTTCTGCAGGTCTCACAGTGACTGGTTTATCGGGAAATACACGTATCCATACCTTCCCACCGCGACGAATGTAACGAGTAATAGCTCTTCGTCCTGCTTCTATTTGTCCGGCCGTAACCCAAGCAGGTTCGAGTGCTTGAAGGGCGAATCTTCCGAAACAGATGGAATTACCCCGAGTAGATACTCCTTTCATTCTCCCTCTATGCTGTTTCCGAAATTTGATTCTTTTGGGGTCATGGTCGGTGACGGCCTACCCCCATCCCACCTCCAATACAAAACCGGACATGAAAGTCTTCCTTCACCCGGCTCCTCATGAATAATATCCCGATCGAATAGATATATTTTCGGTAGGTTCCTACTCCCCCCTCCCCCCCTTCCGGAGGTACTAATTATTGGTTATCACACTGAATGATTTGACTATTCCCACTCGATCAAACTATTCGATTAGAAATTCATGGGCGAATATTGACTCTATCGATGCACCCTCATCGGATTAATCATTGGTTTATTCCGCCATCCCATCCATCGAATCGTAGGGATTGGTAATAATCCCACCAATTCGTAGATTCCTTCGTTCCCATAACTCCAATTCGAACGTTTGGGTACCCTCCCTGCGGCGGGGCTCTCTCTCTTTTTTGCTCCCGGGGTCACGTCCACTGGTACTCCCTGACCCGAAGCTCCTTCCCATCGACAACCCCTTCCACCCGGGCTATCCTCTGCTTTATAACACCGCTTCCAGAGGACTAACCATACGCTCCTGTAAGAATAAATTGATCCCTTATTAGTACTTCCCGATACACTTCCGCTTCACCGAGGAGAATTTGTCCCTCCATCGTGGGAGAGTTTTTCAATCTGATGCTGCTACGTTTCGTAGTCATCCCACTGGATCCTATTCATACGGAGCAATGAGTTTTATTGCCTCGTCACGGACTGGAAGGATAAATTCATACCGAATCCCCCAGTACTTGGAAGAGACCTCACCCTAACGAGTCGCACACCAAGCATGGCACTTATTCATTGAATGTTTAATATGATACTTCTATGTAAGGATGGAATGGTAATGAGTCGTTAATCCCGCCATAATTTGAATACTCTGTTGCTTCATCGTGGGCATGAAACTGATTCATTCGTCACCCTGGAAAATCCAAACTTTTATACCTAATACTCCATAGATAGTTCGGGCTGGGTAGCAGCAATAATTAATGCGAGCTCGAATGGTTTGTGAGGGAACTCTACCCTCTCTGGCCCATTCGGCACGAGCAATTTCATTTCCATCAAGACGTCCCGGTATTTGAATTTTAATTCCTTTACTATTCGTTCTTTCGGCCAGTTCAATAGCTTTTCCCATTGCTCTGCGAAAAGCAACCCGATTCTCCAGTTGTGGTGCAATATGCTCTGCCAGTATTTCCGGTTCCCCATAAGGTTTCTCAATCTCTTTGAGAGTTAGATGAAGTTTTTGATCCTTATGATTCAACACATTACGTATATTCGCTCTTAATCGTTCAATCCCCAGACCATGATCTTCCATCAACAGACCCGGAAAGCCCGTATGTATTTCGACCCGAATCAGATCCGTCTTTCTCTGAATCTCGATACGTGCGATTCCTCCGTAATTGGATGAATTTCTTACACTTTCTCGCACATATTTATCGATACAATCACGTATTCTCCTATCTTCTGTGATAGATTTTGAATAATCTTTTGGCCGCGCGAACCAGTGGGAACAATGATTCTGAGTCGCACCAAGTCGAAAACCAAGTGGATGGATTTTCTGTCCCATACATCTCTTCCTTTTTAATAGACTACCGTTCAATTACCAAATCTACCTGAAAGTACCGCTATTTAAATTTCGCTTTCATCGCAATTGTTATGTGACAGGTAGGTTTGCGTATTGGATAGGCACGTCCTCGAGCTCTGGGGCGGAATCTCTTAGATGCGGAACCCTCATCTACTTTAGCCTCGCTGATAAAGATATTAGCTTTCCCTAATCCCGAATTATGACTAGCATTTGCAGCTGCAGAAGATACTAATTGCAGTACCGGATAACATGCCCGATAGGGCATGAATTCCAGTAGTATCAGCGCTTCCTCGTACGAACGACCACGAATTTGATCGATCACTCTGCGTACTTTATAGGCTGATGCGTCGACATATTTAGCCAAAGCTCGGACTTCTTTCTTCGAATCGTCATTAGTTTCCATTGAATATTACTTCCCGATTGGTTAACGGCGAGATTTTTTATCACTTTTTGCATGCCCCCGAAAATTCCGAGTGGGTGCAAATTCTCCCAGTTTGTGCCCTACCATACGATCCGTTATATAAATGGGTAAATGTTCCCGCCCGTTATAAACAGCGATTGTATGACCGATCATTGTCGGAACTATCGCAGAGGCACGGGACCAAGTTACTATTACTCCCCTCTCCCTCTTCGTATTGAGACTCTCTATTTTTCTTAATAAATGATTGGCTACAAAGGGACCTTTTTCCAATGAACGTGCCACGGTGAATCACCCCCGTTTATTACTCCCGTTTTTTCAGTTCCTCCTACGACGACGAAGAATGAATATACCGCTGTATTTGGTGATTCTTCGACTTCTTCCGCCGAGTGCGGTACGACCCCAGGGAGTCAATGGTTTTTCCCTACCGATCGGGGCCCTGCCTTCCCCACCCCCATGAGGATGATCCACGGGATTCATAGCCACGCCCCTTACATGAGGACGTTTACCCAGCCAGCGTCTAGATCCAGCTTTTCCTAAGGTTCGATTATTGGCATCAACGTTTCCCACTTGCCCAATCGTTGCTGAGCAATCCTGAGGAATTAAACGAACTTCTCCAGATGGTAATCTTACGGTAGCCAATCGACCTTCCTTGGCGATAGTTTTTGCTACAGTACCAGCGGCTCTAACTAATTGTCCACCCTTACCAGGCGTTAATTCTACGTTATGCACAGATGTTCCCAAAGGCATTTTGGTTGAAGTGGACCTTTTCTTCCTTCCACAGATAGTAAAAAGCCCCTTCCCAAACTGTACAAGCCTCTCTCAGGGCATACAGCTTTCCGGATGTATGGGATGGTATCCGTGCCAGGAACCACTCGTAAGAATTGGTACTGGTACCTAAGGGTC